AAAGGTGAAAAGAACCCCGGGAGGGGAGTGAAATAGATCATGAAACCATAAGCTTACAAGCAGTAGGAGGCCTATTTAAAGGCTGACTGCGTGCCTGTTGAAGAATGTGCCGGCGACTTATAGGTAGTGGCGTGGTTAAGGCTATTGAGCCGGAGCCATAGCGAAAGCAAGTTTGAATAAAGCGTTTGTCCCTATTTATAGACCCGAACCCGGGTGATCTAATCATGGCCAGGATGAAGCTTTGGTAAAACGAAGTGGAAGACCGAACCCACCGGTGTTGAAAAATCGGGGGATGAGCTGTGATTAGGGGAGAAATTCCAATCGAACTCGGAGCTAGCTGGATCTCTCCGAAATGCGTTGAGGCGCAGCGGTTAATTATGAGCTGTCTAGGGGTAAAGCACTGTTTCGGTGCGGGCTGAGAAATCGGTACCAAATCGTAGCAAACTCTGAATACTAGACATGCCTTCAATTAGCCAGTGAGACAGTGGGGGATAAGCTTCATTGTCGAGAGGGAAACAGCCCAGATCACCAGCTAAGGCCCCTAAATAACCGCTAAGTGGCAAAGGATGTATTAGTGCGTAGACAACCAGGAGGTTTGCCTAGAAGCAGCCACCCTTTAAAGAGTGCGTAATAGCTCACTGGTCAAGCGCTTTTGCGCCGAAAATGAACGGGACTAAGCGGTTTGCCGAAGCTGTGAGATGAAATATCGGTAGGAGAGCGTTCCGTTGTAGGTTGAAGCATCAGCGTAAGCAGGTGTGGACAAAGCGGAAGTGAGAATGTCGGCTTGAGTAACGAAAATATTGGTGAGAATCCAATACCCCGAAAACCTAAGGTTTCCTCTGGAAGGCTCGTCCGCGGAGGGTGAGTCAGGACCTAAGGCGAGGCCGAAAGGCGTAGTCGATGGACAACAGGTTAATATTCCTGTACTGTATTTTATTTAGTCACGAAGGACGGAGAAGGCTAGGTTGGCCGGATGTTGGTTACCGGTTTAAGCATTTAAGGTGTTGAGGGATGTAATAAAAAATATCCTGAGCTAAGATGTGAATACGAGATACTACGGTATCACAAGCAACTGATGTCATACTTCCAAGAAAAGCTCGAATGAYACGTGGTAAATGCACCTGTACCTTAAACCGACACAGGTAGGTAGGTAGAGAATACTAAGGGGCGCGAGATAACTCTCTCTAAGGAACTCGGCAAAATGACCCTGTAACTTCGGGAGAAGGGGTGCCCCGTAAGGGGCCGCAGTGACCAGGCCCAAGCGACTGTTTACCAAAAACACAGGTCTCCGCTAAGTCGAAAGACAAAATATGGGGGCTGACGCCTGCCCAGTGCCGGAAGGTTAAGGAAGTTGGTTAGCGTATGCGAAGCTGGCGACCGAAGCCCCGGTGAACGGCGGCCGTAACTATAACGGTCCTAAGGTAGCGAAATTCCTTGTCGGGTAAGTTCCGACCCGCACGAAAGGCGTAACGATTTGGGTACTGTCTCAGAGAGAGACTCGGTGAAATAGAATTGACTGTGAAGATGCGGTCTACCTGCACTTGGACAGAAAGACCCTATGAAGCTTTACTGTAGCTTGGAATTGGTTTCGGGCTCTTCTTGCGCAGCTTAGGTGGGAGGCGTTGACCTTAATTTTTCGGGATTAAGCGAGCCATCAGTGAGATACCACTCTAGAAGAGTTAGAAGTCTAATAGCGTTTCCTTGAATCAGGACGCTTGACAGTTTCAGGTGGGCAGTTTTACTGGGGCGGTAGCCTCCTAAAAGGTAACGGAGGCGTGCAAAGGTTCTCTCAGGCTGGACGGAAATTAGCCGTAGAGCGTAAAGGCATAAGAGAGCTTGACTGCAAGACCTACAAGTCGAGCAGAGACGAAAGTCGGCCTTAGTGATCCGACGGTGCCGTGTGGAAGGGCCGTCGCTCAACGGATAAAAGTTACTCTAGGGATAACAGGCTGATCTCCCCCAAGAGTTCACATCGACGGGGAGGTTTGGCACCTCGATGTCGGCTCATCGCATCCTGGGGCGGTAGTACGTCCCAAGGGTTGGGCTGTTCGCCCATTAAAGCGGTACGTGAGCTGGGTTCAGAACGTCGTGAGACAGTTCGGTCCATATCCGGTGCAGGCGTTAGAGTATTGAAAGGAGCTTTCCCTAGTACGAGAGGACCGGGAAGGACGCACCACTGGTGTGCCAGTTCTTGTGCCAACAGGACATGCTGGGTAGCCACGTGCGGAGCGGATAACTGCTGAAAGCATATAAGTAGGAAGCCCACCTTAAGATGAGTACTCTTTCACGAAAGTGGTAAGATCACGGCAAGACTAGCCGTTTATAGGTATCAGGTAGAAGACTAGCAATAGTTGCAGCTGAGATATACTAACAGATCGAGGATTTTAACCTAACTTTTAAAAACAAGCGATACGTCGAGATCAGCTTTTTGCTTGACTCGCGTTCGCAAGTCTTGGTGTCTTTAGCCCAGTGGAACCACACTAACCCATTTCGAACTTAGTCGTGAAACATTGGAGCGGAAAATATACTTTAGGGGGGGCCCTACGGGAAACTATCTCGGTGCCAGGACAAAACATTAACGAAATATTAAGGCCATTAGTATACTTATTATCTTATTCTCATATGGTTGCGCAGTTCTAAGGTGATACGGTAAGCTCCTGGGCATTTAGGTTTGCTGTCTGAGGACTCATGTAATGCTCATAAGCACTGTAATTTCAGTATTAATATCAAAAACGTTATTTTTTATTTAAAGTTATGGCAGTACCAAAGAAAAAGATGTCTAAATCACGAAAGAATATGCGCAAGAGTGTTTGGAAGCAAAAAGCTTCGAAACAAGCTACACTAGCACTCTCTTTAGCGAAAGCGGTCTTATCAGGTAATTCAAAAGGCTTTCTTTACCTTTCATCTGATAATCTAGAGAAGTAAACTTCCGTACTTTTACTTAGTTGTTATTCTTCCAGTTTTGCTAAGTAAAAGTACTATGGTAGATTCAATTACATATTTTTATTTTTTTGTTCGTTTTAGCTATTCGGTAACAAAGGCTCTCTCGCACGCGCTATTGGGGGAACCGATTACTGAAAACTAATTGAGCCCCGTCTCTTTCCTATCTTGATAGACGTTTTTTATAAAAAGACATAAACTATTTGTTTTTCTACTTCTTTTAGCTAATAATATTGATAGCCCTTATAATTTAAAAATTAATGAGTTTTTTATGTCTCATTCTGTTAAAATCTATGACACATGTATTGGATGTGTGCGAGTTGTAGAACTTAGTTTTCACCAGTGAGTTCTTTCCCTCACTTATATTACAAAATAATATATAAATCAGATGACTTCCCTCGTAGAAAATATTCTTGAGTAATCGTAGCATGTCATTATAATATTACACTATTTCTGGTAATTTCATCATAGTCAAAATTTATGTTTACTTCTTTTCAAGTATTAAGAACGATACATTCAGCTAATAGCTAGTTCTCTACCGTTAAGTTTAGCTCTGTTTACATATTGTGTTGTACATCCACTCTTTATGTTTTGTTAGACAGAAATCATTATTTATTATATGTAATGTTTATTTTCGTAACGTTTATAGGCTTAAAATGATTCGTGGGTTTAAGTGAAGCAATTAGATCGACTGCTGGCAAGAATAGTATTCCTGTACGTTGTCGAAAGTGGTAAAGAATAATTAAATCGTTAGAGTTAATTATATATTTAGTCGGTTGAGTTATTATAAAATTTTGTACATTGACTCTTCTTGAAAGCCGTATGCAAAGTCAATTTGCATGTACGGTTTGGAAAACGATATCTTTAATAATATCGATTTTATACACAATGTGTTCGCGCATGTCCGACAGATGGTGCGACCTGTAACTGAATATCCAGTTATTTTCTAAAATTGTCTTTTTTAGAAAATTATTTACTATAAATTTTAAATTTATACTGAGCAAATAGTTTTTGTACAGAAAATGAATTTTTTGCAACAGCTATGTATTTCTTAGTTATTTTTTCTGATTCATAACATCTAAGGATCTTTTTATCAGAAGCGTAAATTTTATAAATTTCAATTAATGCATTTTCGTTTGGATTTTTCAAGACAGGGCAAACTTTCAAAAATTTTATTAAATTTTTTTGATTGGTTGGGATAGAAGAAGATGGTTGTTTTTATCGTATTCGTTGTAATATGAGTATACTTTTTGGTTTACGTATAAAACGCTAGAAATAGAACAAACTTCTTCTAGATCTTTTTGGAATCTTTTTATTTAAGTGAGTCTTGGATTGCTTGTAGTAGCATAAAATTCGTATTATAAAAAAGTCAGAAAGTGATGTGAGCTATATACGCTTAGACGTGTATGTATAGATCTACTGGAGACATTGCGAATCGTTAATGTCTACCTAACTTTTAGAAATGGTACCTTGGGACGGGTGTAAAGCTGGCCGTGTGACTCGGGCTCTATAAATTTTTAGGAAATATTCTTATTTTGTTTCTTTATTTTTAAACTGTTAGTATGTGAGGTTAGAATCCTTAAATTTTACCGGAAATTTAGTATTTACTTTAGACTTTGTGTTTCGTTGCGTAATAGTAGTTTAGCAAAAGTGAATAACGATTTGGCTTATTATGATTTTAAAAATATTACGATTCGTCTAGTAGTTTTTATATCTTATTTTAATAGCTTATGTTAAAGCTATGGTCAGGGCTTAACACGGATACCAGAAAGTTAGTATTAGCTACAGCCATTAAAGTAATATCATTAATAAAGACAAGATAGAATTTACATAGTCAACAGAACGAGGAAAAGCCAAGAGTGTCGCTAATTAATGGTTATAAGTAAGTCTTTTGTGTGAAAGACAGCATAATATCCGTGTAATAGTGTGGGAGAATTTCGTTCTCTTTAGCTGTGAGGATTAACGTTATGCTGGGTATAAAAGTCAAGCCTACCTGTATTTTATATTAAGAGCTGGATGAGATAATTGTCTCATGTCCAGATCTGATGACGAGAAAGTTTAATATATTTTTCTTAGTTTAATAGATCGCTTCAGCACCTCGTACAGAAGATTGTGTTGGTTGTAAGCGTTGTGAATCAGCGTGTCCTACAGATTTCTTAAGTGTCCGTGTATATTTAGGGTCAGAGACGACTCGTAGTATGGGATTAGCTTATTAATAATTTATTCTTTTCTCTCTAGCGATGAAAATATTTGTCGCTAGAGAGAAAAGATAGCATTTACACTTGTATTCTCAAATTAATTTGGTATAATACAAGTACGCAGGCGTGGCGGAATTGGTAGACGCGCGAGATTTAGGTTCTCGTGTCACACGATGTGAGAGTTCGAGTCTCTCCGCCTGTATTCTAATATATATGAGCTATTGTTAATTACACTTTTATTTTTTCTTCGTCTTTGAGACGATTTTTATGATTTTTGAGTGTATCTATTTTGGAGTAGGAACTGCGTTGTTATGGGATTTTCGACTTGATGATTTTTATTGTGTTGGTTAGTTGCGCACGGCATTTTTAACCCTACCGTATAAGATTTATTTTCTAAATAATTCGTTTTATAATCCCATTAAGTACGAAATTTTATTAAACGCTTATTTTATTTTTATAGTAACACTCTGACATCAAAATAAATTATACCTACTAAAACTTACCGGATAATTCTGGTGGTGGCAAAAAACAAATACGCCTGGTGGGGTTTCGTACGAATGTAGTGTTATGGATAGCTTTGAAATCAAAAGCTTTTATCATCAATCGTGTTCGCCCGTCGACGCCTGTGATAAGTTGGATGTCTACACATTCACGCATAATTGTTTTCTGCGTTATTTTATTACCTGCGTAGTGGTTTAAATTAACACTCTTTAGAGTTAGTTTTGGGTAGGAAACCGTTGAAATAGGGTTTGCTCTCTGGCCACTATTATGCTTGTTCAGTTTAGTTTGTTCCCTAACTAAACGATGAATTAGATGAGTCTTTGATGGCGATTGCTATTGACCTTACCCGTAAGTTCTCTGCTTTAGGTCTGCAGTTCCTTAGGGTACTCCCCACTCGATGGTAACGTCAGTAAGTTCGAAATAGAGGCGGTCTGGGATTACTGCATGATGAAGGTTGGGTTTAATTCTTTCCGAACGTCTTGGCATCGTGGTTGGATTTTAATTAGGGGATGGTGAGTCAAGTTTCTCAATGGAATCCAATTATGGGACTGGTTATCATATCGCCTAGAAATGGATTCGTTACTTTTGTGATTGGCGTGAACAAATCTATTGTGTTGTCGAAGAAAGCTACTCTAGATTCCTATAAATATTTTCAGAGACTAGATGCTTTACGGGGAAATTTTGGCATGTGTGTCGTGTGCTGACAAAGCAGCACTAACATATATACTTAAATCGTTTTTCCTTTCCACTGCAAGGAAGTTTTCGGATCAATAGGCAAGATACGTGCTTGGTGCCTTAGGGGTTAAACCTAATTCGTCAAGTTGGTTAAAATGGCTGCTGTTGATTCAAGAGTGATTTGCCGTCCGGCGTAACATGTTACGCCGGACGGCAAATCTAGTGAATACTTTGTCTATTTCTTTAGATTTTACCTGCTTGTTTGCTGATAGATAGAATATTCGCCTGGCACTTGTCCTTATACTGTTATTTTAGTTGGCCGCAAACTACAACATACTGAAACTTGTCATATTATTTTCGTCAGACCTCGACTCATTTTAGTTTATTTTATTATAAGTAATCCTCATTTGTATATTAATTTGAATCGGGCAAGGAGGGATTCGAACCCCCGACACCGTAGTTCGTAGCCACGTGCTCTAGTCCACTGAGCTACAAGCCCTAATAATAGATTCTTTTAAGCTCCCCAGGTAGGACTTGAACCTACGACCAATCGATTAACAGTCGATTGCTCTACCACTGAGCTACTGAGGATGCTCTACCTAAGTATACTGTCATATTTTTAAAATGTCCACGATTTATTTTCGTAAAAAATCCTAGGATAGTTCTGAGATTGGTTTGAAATGTGTTATAATCCTACTGTAATTATTTTAAAAGAAAGTCAAAGTTTATTTTTCTTTAAGGAATCCTATGGGACTACCTTGGTACCGGTGCGGCATGTTTTTTATGTGAAAGCATAATAACTTCCAATCTTCATATTATTTCTTTGTATGAAAGTGAAGAAAACTTAATACACAGATAGCTTGTTTTCGTAAGCTTTTCTAATTCTCCAATATATTCTTAACGTTTATTCTTGTAATATAAAGCTTGGTGAAGACAGCGAAGAAGTTTAATAAGTTTAAGCTCTTAAATTTAGATTTTAGGATGGATTCTTTCTGTCTTCGTCCTACGCTGTGAATCTAAACGCTTTTGGAAAAAAGTAGTATTCCCTAAGGACAATCTTGGGGTAGTGAATCATTTGTTACAAGACTCGTATGTTACACAGTCTGTGTGATCGACAAAATTGTGAGAGTAAAGATCTAATACTAAAAAATTCAATATTTTTTTAGTCACTTTAAGAGTTAAGTAAAAAGCGGTGCTATAAAAGACTCGTTATTGTTAATTTTAAAAAACAATTATTTTAAGTAAGGTCAAAAGCAATGGTCTATTTGTAGTATTTAATTTTAAAAAGAAGAGAATCTTCTTAAATTCGTATGTGTATTAGGAACGTGAAAAACTGTCCGGGATTTTTTTGTTCTTTTTGGTAAAGAAAAAAGCCTTAACAGTGATAGTTGAGACATAGTACTGATTTAAAGTTAAGGGGTCTGTTTTTAGTAAAGAGTCCTATTGCTTTCAGGATTAGTTCCATATTAACCTAGTGAGTTCTAGTGTATATGTTTCCAGTTCTATTGGTTTTTTAAAATATATATTTACTGCGCTTTTTGTTTGATAAAACGCTGTACGATATGAAAATATCTTATACAGTGTAAGTGGAGGCTAATATTCTAATTACCTATCCATATTGTACACACAGTTGTTTTAAATGATCCAGGACGTTTAATTGCTGTTCATTTAATGCACACAGCATTAGTTTCTGGTTGGGCTGGCTCAATGGCTCTTTATGAACTTGCTATTTTCGATCCTTCGGATCCTGTTTTAAACCCAATGTGGCGTCAAGGAATGTTCGTTCTTCCTTTTATGACACGTTTAGGTGTTACTAAATCTTGGGGTGCTTGGAGTATCGATGGTGGTAGTGCAGCAAACCCTGGCTTTTGGAGTTATGAGGGTGTAGCCGCAGCTCACATCGTATTATCAGGTTTACTTTTCCTAGCTGCTATTTGGCACTGGGTTTACTGGGACTTACAATTATTCCGTGATCCGCGTACAGGCGATCCAGCTTTAGATTTACCGAAGATTTTTGGTATTCACTTATTCCTTTCTGGGTTACTTTGTTTTGGTTTTGGTGCTTTCCACGTAACAGGTCTTTTCGGACCTGGTATTTGGGTTTCTGATCCTTATGGTATTACTGGAAGCATTCAACCGGTAACACCGGCTTGGGGTGCAGAAGGTTTCGATCCTTATAACCCAGGTGGTATTGCTTCTCACCATATTGCAGCAGGTATTTTAGGTATCATTGCTGGATTATTTCACCTTACAGTTCGTCCTCCACAGCGTTTATACAAAGTATTACGTATGGGTAACATCGAGACTGTACTGTCAAGTAGTATTGCAGCAGTTTTCTGGTCTGCTTTCGTAGTAGCTGGAACAATGTGGTATGGTTCTGCAGCTACACCGATTGAGTTATTTGGTCCTACACGTTATCAGTGGGATCAAGGTTTCTTCCAAGAAGAGACTCAGCGTCGTGTTCAGAAGAGTTTAGAGGAAGGAAATACACTGTCTCAATCTTGGGCTAAGATTCCTGAGAAGCTTGCTTTCTACGATTACATTGGAAACAACCCTGCTAAAGGTGGACTTTTCCGTTCTGGTCCTATGGACAATGGTGATGGTATTGCTGCAGGTTGGTTAGGTCATGCTGTGTTTACAGACAAGTCTGGTCGTGAGCTTACGGTTCGTCGTATGCCTACATTCTTTGAGACTTTCCCTGTTTTATTAATTGACCAAGATGGTATTGTCCGTGCTGACGTTCCTTTCCGTCGAGCAGAGTCGAAGTACAGTATTGAGCAGGTTGGTGTTTCTGTAAGCTTCTACGGTGGTGAGCTTGATGGTGTAAGCTTCAATGATCCTGCTACTGTTAAGAAGTATGCACGTCGTTCACAATTAGGTGAAATTTTTGAATTTGATCGTGCTACATTACAGTCAGACGGGGTTTTCAGAAGTAGTCCGCGTGGTTGGTTTACTTTTGGTCACCTTTGTTTTGCATTATTATTCTTCTTTGGTCACATTTGGCACGGAGCTAGAACAATTTTCCGTGACGTTTTTGCTGGTATTGACCCAGATCTAGAAGAGCAAATTGAATTTGGTGCATTCCAAAAACTTGGTGATGTTACAACACGAAAGCAAGCAGTATAATTGGTTCTTATTAATATTCTGTTTCTCTTTTTACGCGTAGACTATTGCATGATCTAATTCTTGTATCGTGTTTATCGTTTGTTGCGTACAAACGTGTAAAGTAAATTAGTATTATTTAATAACTTTATGGAAGCTCTAGTTTATACATTCTGTGCGACACGAAGTTACATACATATTCCGTATAACAAAAGATTTTCAGGTTGTATACAGCCTTTACTTGTTAGAGAATAGTCATACTGGTAATTTTATGATTAAAAGCTTCTTTAATTTCTTCGTATGTAGAAGATTTAAGTATTTAAATTAGGATATTGCTCCCCAATGTTTCGTCAGATTAGCGCTAGTCCGTTATGGTCTCCTTTAGGATTATTGAAAATAACAAAGAGTGAGTTTTTTCGTATATACATATTTTTATATTAGGATCCTCGGAATAAAGGTTTATATCTTGATTTAATAGTGCAGAAGTATGTAAAACGTGGAAAGTACTTTAGAATGGTTTACTTTGTTCTACGGTATAAAGATGCCTAAAAGATATAAATATTCGATAAATATTAGGCTGGTAGAGTAATATTCTGCTTGAGCCGTATGCAATTTAAGTTGCATGTACGGTTCTTAGAGAGTGATACAGAAATTGTCTGACCTACTCAATTATTAGTTGGAACGTTAGGAATTATTTTCTTCGCTATTTTCTTCCGCGAACCGCCGCGTATCGTAAAATAGTCTAATAACTTATCCTGTTTAAACAGGATAAGTTATTAGACTATTTTATTAGAAGAGAGAACTAAATTTGTTTAGGGTAGTAAGATATTTTTATTTATTTTTATCTATAAAGTGGTTTTATTGTTTATAATATTTGTATAGCTCCTCTTAAAGGGGCTATACAGAGAATTAGTATTAATAATTAAGAAAGATTAATTTTTATCTTAACCTAGACTTTTCCAACTCATACCAACGTTATCTAAGATTACAGAAGAGTTATAAATCTCTAATATAATTACTAGGAAAACTGCAAAAAGTGCCATAAAAACACCCATTACTACAGTTGTACCCCATCCGGGAGCAACCTTACCATATTCAGAATTTAGCGGTTTTAAAGCGCTTCCTAAAGCAGTTACTTTACCTTGAGTAATTGGTGCTTTGGCTTTCGATGTAGTTGCCATAAAATTTTTAATAAATCGAGTTTGTTTACTTTCTTTAATTTTTAAAGATCTTAATTTTTATTAATCTTCATGTTCTTCAAAAGGGTCTCTTAGTCCTTGAGAGGCAGGACCAAAACCGATATAAATTGAATACCCAGTAATACTAAGTAAAAGACAGCCGAGAAAGATGGCTGAGAAAAAAGCAGGAGTTTCCATCGTACAGTATGTATTAAAAATACTTTAGTTTTATTATACACTTTTTATATCGACAAACGGTTTTAACTGTATGAAAAAGTTTGTAGTTTTGTAAAAAGATTTGGTTCGAGTTAAAAATTATATTTTTTGAACGCTCGCTCAGTTTACAATACGTTTTATGTTAGTATAATTTTGTGGAGATAATATTTTATTTTATATTCGATTAATGATTATTTTAATCTAGTTAAATTATGCCATTTTCTATACTTTAAAACGTATTTGAGATTAAAATTAATATTTAATTATATGAGTAAGGTTTACGATTGGTTGTGTGATCCGCTGTTTTAATGTAATACGGGTTAGATTCCCGTCTAATATTGTCTATTAATGTTGTAGAATTTGACAAGTTGTAATTTTTTAATTGGCTTGAAGCTCAGTCTTTTGGTTTTGACCATTAGTTATTCATACCGTACTATATAAGGTTAATTAAAGTTTTTGAATAAAGTATTGTTACGAAATTTAGTATATACCAGAGAAAATAGTCAGGCTATGCTATTTTCGACAATTCAAATGGTATCAGTACAAAAAAGAAACCTAAGTATGATAGTAAAAAAGTAGTTTGGTTTGTGATATTAGACCGGCATAGAGGCTTGTGTTTTATCGTTATTTTGGTACTTAACAAGATAATATCTTATATTTAAATTTCGGATGCGTTGTCGTCTCGGTATAGTACGTAGTTTTCCCTATAGCTACGCTATCTATTTTCGTGGTAGCATGATACTTAAGATAAGTAACGGGTCGTTGCTGTAAAAATTACTGACAAGAATAAAATAATGTGTTTTATTTATTTGAAATTTTATTCCTATCCAGGTGACTTTTATTGGCACTCATTTTTTTAGGAATTCAATAGTAAGAGTTTTAACCCTATACGTTTATGCATTTTTACCAAAAACAAATTTTTTAATATTTATTCCACATACTAGGTTTTGTTTTATAACGAAAATTTCATAGAAATTGTATCTTATGAGAGCAAATTCTGTTAGTTTTTCGCTCGTGAGATATAATTTTAATTTTTCTACTATAGCTAATTGAAATAAAAGTTTCGCGATTAGATATTTAAGGAGAATAGTGTATATTCTATTTATCTAGGTTACTTAAGAAACGGAGTAATTCAAATCTTATTTTATATTTAAAGTATTATTACTCTAAAATGAAAAATGTTTTGGACAGGATGCACCAAAATGGGTCATTTATTCATGTGAGATTTTTGTTTACTGACTTGGTGCAGGAAATCTAAAGCTTTCACGATTTTGGTTTGTGTAGTATTATTAGTTTTTAGTTTTCCAGGAGCAGAATGAAATGAAAGTTTCATGTTCTGTTTTGTAGGGAAGTTAGGGATCTTTCTCTTTCTTACCTAACTGAGGAACGTTTAGAAATTCAATCTATTGCTGACGACGTTAGTAGTAAGTATGTTCCACCACATGTTAATATTTTTTATTGTCTTGGTGGTTTAACTTTTACTTGTTTTATTATTCAAGTAGCAACTGGTTTTGCCATGGTGCGTAACGCTATTAAATTAGGATAATGGAGATTGTAGAATAATCTCCCCGATGTTGATTTTCGGAAACTTAGCGTATAAACCTACTTCTAATTTTATTCTTAAGTTGATATGTTGCGTGAAAACGGGTAGGTAAGCTAGCATATACGCAGAATGGGTAAATAGTTTTAGATTATTTTTAGTCATTCTTTTAAGGTAAAACGGTGAAGAGCTTTTCTCTGAACTATAGACTCTTGGTGAAATTACCAGCATCTTGAATAGTTACGATCTAAATAATCAAGATTACTTCGTAGGACAATATTTATGGCGTTGTTAAACCTGTTCAACTTTTGAAGTAACCAGCCTTATATTCGTATATTCATAAGGTCATGAGTTAGATTTAGCACCGAACTTTGTTTCAAAGTATCCAATTTGTAAGCGTGTAAGTTCGCTTTAAGAAAAAAGGAATTTTTCCCTTTTCAAGTGTATTGCGAGGAGAGTCCTTTTTCGAGGATATTTAACGGTTGTATATTTTTAAGTGGTGTATAGTAAAGGCGATTGTCTAATTTTCAAGTTTGATAATTTGAGCGATTAGTAATTTTGAGTTTAAGAGTGTATTGAAACGTTAAAAAAAGAATTTTTATGGAAGAGAAAACAAAGATAATTAATGAAACTTTTGAAGGAACTTTTTCTGACTTTAAACAAGCGAATCGTGGTAGTGACCCACTTTTTTCTGAACTATACTACCTACGTGCGGCACAGAATATTGGTCTTTAACTCTCACCAGAAGACTTTTATTTGTTGTCACTTTTCCAGTCGTCGTTAGTTCGATTCTCTACTTTAGGGTTGGATATCTCTCCTTAAGAGTTTCATTAGTACCGATCTTGAAACTGAGCGTTTAAGGGTATATTTTAGCGATTTTCAATACTAGAATTCAAGAGGTAATGTATTTGAGATCATGGTAATAGCCTCGTAATATTTTCTCTTTGGTGGTTATTATATTCTGTACTTGTCATTTTCATAGAGAGCTCGAGTGTATAGTTTGTGGGTACTATACTGGCCTGATTGTGCGTAAAGTTTTGGGGTAATTCATATTGATAAACCTATACATATCTGGATGAAGTGAAACGTGTAATTTTTTCATTTTAAATTTTAAGGATTCGTTTTCTTTTATTTTAATATTGATTTAAGAAGGATTGCCTCCCTAAATTGTTTCCTAGGTATTTTTAGTCAATATTTTCGGAAGCGCTATTTAGGATTTGCAAGGTAAAACCGTAAGAGATTTTTGAAACTTTTACTAGGGTATTACTTGAGCTATATGTGAGGAGACTTACTCGTATAGTTCTTTGGGAGCTTCAAAAAAAAGATAATGCTACCCACCTCTGTTCACCGCTATTTTTCTTAGATGTTTTCAAAAAGGTTTCTACCTTCCCTTACCCTGATTCATCATTATACTTTAAATCTAGTAATTACCGTCTACACTTTTTTAGTCAGTTGCAGGCTGAGTCGTTAGCCCAACAATTTCGTAGTTATACGTATGCTTTTAGAACTTGTAGTTTGCGTTCCCACTCTGTTAAAGACACTATTTTTTTAAAGCAACGTGAAGTTATTGTTAATGAAAGTCTTCGATTAATTCTAGAATTTATTTTCATGCCTTACTTTATTACGTGGAAAAGCGAGGTACAGCATTCGCATGTCTTAAGCAGTTGTTACTCTTCTCTCCAAGAGATCGTACCTGATCTTTGTTATCAAATGCGTACGCGCTTAGCCAGTAATTCTTTAGGTTTTGGTGGAGAATTTGATTCAATTAATTTGTCTGTTTGTTTATCTATTTTACGTCGTCAGATTAAAGACCACAGGTTTTTAACACTCATCAATGATTTTCTTTTATCAAACTCTTTACAAAAAAGTTTAGACTCTCCTGTTTTCATTCCGATATCTCGAGAGAATCGTTTGTTGTGCCTATTATCTGATATTTATTATTTTGAGTTTGATAAGTTTATTTTACGTACTTTTCGCTTTGAGTCTAGATTTCACACAAGTCCTATTCTTGGTGACCTATATAAGTTCTCTACACTCCGTATTCTTCATAACTTATATAGTATAAGATGGTATCAGTCCGGAAAAGCCAAGAGTGATGAGCTGAAGTATCTTGAACCTCTTCAAAGAGTAAAAGTAGTTCGCGACCAATCACTCCCTTGTTCTTCTCCAGTTATTTATTACCGTTATCTTACACATTGGGTAGTTTTTCTTTCGAGTAATTCGTTAAACCTTGGTGATATTAAATCAATAGTTTTTGACTACATTCTGCATCAATTTAGCTTAACCCATTCTAATAAAATTTGCCACGATAAAAATCTGAAAACCGGTTTCCTATTTCTGGGTTTTTCTATTAAGGCAGTTTCTGTGCCAATGCTTCGTTTACGAGCCTCGGATAGTTTTCCTCATTCTCCTTTTACAATTATCACGCCTGATAGACAGCAGATTTTGAATTATCTTTTTGTACAGTCGTTTATAACAAAAAAGAACTTTTTTCCGATAGCAAAACGCAGTTGGGTTACTTTCTCTGATTACGAGATAATTTGTAATTTTAGAAAAACTTTTCTGGAGTTTGTCTATTATTATAAGTATAGTGACAGTCTTAAATCCTTAAGTTTTGTTCATTATCTTCTTAAGTTCTCTTGTGCAAAAACGCTGGCGTATAAACATAGAATTTCCTTAACTCAAGTTTTTACCAAGTATGGATTGAGATTATCAACTGAGAAAAGAATATATTTACGATATTACTATAAGATTTGTCGTATTTCTTTTCCATCATTATTAGATTTTAAAAAAGTGTAAGTTTGATCCATAGCACCATTAGCACCACATTCTCTTATTTAATTATTTGTACTTTACCGTTATTGCAGAGCCGAGTGCTAAGAAACTAGCATGCTCGGTTCGGGAAGGGGCTAGATACGAGATTTTATAGTCTACTTTCATACTTTCTATTATCGACCAACAGTAACGGAAGCATTTGCTTCTGTTCAATACATCATGAATGATGTAAATTTTGGGTGGTTAATTCGTTCGATTCACAGATGGTCCGCTAGTATGATGGTACTAATGATGATCCTACACGTATGTCGAGTATATCTAACAGGGGGATTTAAAAAGCCTCGTGAGTTAACTTGGGTTACTGGAGTGGCTCTAGCTTCGCTTACAGTATCTTTTGGTGTTACAGGTTATTCATTACCTTGGGACCAGGTTGGTTACTGGGCTGTTAAGATCGTTACAGGTGTACCAGATGCAATTCCTGTAATTGGTTCATTTGTTGTAGAATTATTACGAGGAAGTGTTAGTGTAGGTCAGTCTACTTTAACACGTTTCTACAGTTTACACAGTGCGACTTGATTCTAACAATATGTTTTATTATTGAATATTATAGCTATGCGACGCATGTATTATTACAGTAGCTTCCCTGTGAACTTCTTATAGCGGATAATATTTACTTAATCAAGAATAAAGAGAGTGATTAAGAATTCATTTTGTCAATTTTCACTTGCTTATAGAATTTGCTATGTGTAAAAAATTTTATTGCGATGTTTTTGTTGAGAAAGATCTTAATTGCGCTACTTCTTTGCATATTGTTAAGACTAGTTTATTCCGTTAATTCGTGTCGATTCTTATCGCTTCATTTTATTCACGGTTGTAGGAAAGAGTTTAAGTTTATATCCTAGTTTTGATCAGGATTAAAAGTAGATACTTTTGACTGCAAAGAAAGCTGAGTACTCTTTAACTATAGGAAAGTCTGTTCAGTAAAATTTTAAAACTTAAACCATTTATTATGTTAGTTGTTTTTTTTAGTTTATCGTATAGTAAATACGATGGCATAAAATTTATCTCATTTTTTTGTTCTCTTTCTTGTTAATTAAGCCGTATGCGTTGAGAGATGCATGTACGGATTTTTTGGAGGAGTTTTATATAAAAACTTCTACCAGACCTTTTGTTCTTCCATTATTAACAGCAACATTTATGTTAGCTCACTTCTTAATGATTCGTAAGCAAGGTATTTCTGGACCTTTATAAACTGTGGTTTTCTAGTTAATATTTGTTCTAAGGCGTTCCTATTTGTTTTATTTATAATATATTAACTATTAATGATTAACAAATTTATTATGGCAGCTACTGTAAATACAAGTACAGGTGTTATTACACAAATTATTGGTCCAGTTATGGACATCGCATTCCCTCCAGGGAATATGCCAGCTATTTACAACTCACTAATTATTGAAGGGACTATTGAGTCTGGTGAGAACGTGAAAGTAGTTTGTGAAGTTCAACAGTTACTAGGTGACAATGTTATCCGTGCGATTTCAATGAGCGCTACTGATGGTTTACAACGTGGAATGACTGTAGTAGATACTGGTTCTGCTTTAGCAGTTCCTGTTGGAACTACTACATTAGGTCGAATTTTCAACGTGTTAGGAGAGCCTGTAGACCAGATGGGTGATATTGACGCTAGCAACACATTACCTATTCATCGTCTAGCTCCATCTTTCGTTGATTTAGATACACAACTTTCTATCTTTGAGACTGGAATTAAGGTAGTAGATCTTCTTGCCCCTTACCGTCGTGGTGGAAAGATTGGTCTTTTCGGTGGAGCTGGTGTAGGTAAAACTGTACTGATCATGGAACTTATCGTGCGACCCGGGTTAGCTTAAACTTAAATAAGCGGTACCAATTCAATATTTTCGTAGTGAGGATGTATTCCAAGAAAATAAAGAATTACTCTGTATTTGGATATTTGAAAGAAATATATAGACATGTTTAAGAGTCTATCCTAAGGCCACCTGTACTAATAACCTTCCACTCTTGGAAGAGCTAACATTTGACCTAGTTAGATATTGCTAAATACTAACTTTGACCGGTCAAGTGCAGGAAGCATTGGTACCTCAAATAAAATTTGAGGTAGCATATAAAAACATCGGATACTGATGTTTATATATATGTAACTTAGTAGGCAATATGGTAAGGAAAATCTAGGAGAAAAGACGTTAGATTTGTAACCTAACAATTCAGAGAATCTTACCAACTCTGAACAAGCTTTTCTTCGACTCATTTAAGAATCGGACTGCAAACCATGAACAATTTTAATAGTATCTTTAATTGGAGCAGAAGGGTGCATCTTGTATGGTAATAAATTGACAAAAGATGTGCTCAGTGTCAAAACTTACAGAATGATTTATCTGTAAGGTCTTAAACATTAAGCAATAATGGCACCTGGTTTATTGTGGGGACCTAAGTTGTCCAGGAATTATACCGACAGATATAAATTCCACACAAATAACAGAGAAAGGGGTGGGAGTGTACTTTTACCAATAGCGTTACTCTTCAGGATCATTAAATCCTAACAATATTGGGGAACCGGTCAGTTTCAGTTATACTCTGCAGGAAACACGGGACAGGTCAGAAACCTGCTAGATAAGGTGGGTTTTCATTATACAAAGTATGGGCATCTAATAAAAGCATAGAAGAAATGCATTCACTATCAGACCATACATCGTAAGCATGAATTTCATGTTCCGAAACCGTGTTGACTTTATAGACAAATATACAAGGTAAAACTATGAGCATTCAAGCGTGGTCAGATGTCGATTGGATACTATGTGAAAAACGCGTCTACCGATTACAAAAACGTATATTTTCGGCCAGTCGTGATGGAGATAAGGGCAAGGTGCATTTCCTTCAGAGGAAGCTCATATGCAGCCTAGACGCCAAGCTTATATCCGTCCGACGAGTTACGCAAATTAATAAGGGACGTAAGACCCCAGGCATTGACAAAAGGATAATTTCGAACAACGAAGAAAAATTTCTATTGGCATCTAATCTCAAGGTAGAGGGCAAAGCATCGACGATTCGTCGGGTGTGGATAAACAAAGCAGGGAAAGATGAAAAGCGCCCATTAGGCATCCCAACAATTAAAGATAGAGCACTTCAAATGTTAGTTAAACTAGCACTTGAGCCAGAATGGGAAGCCAAATTCGAGCCAAACTCTTATGGGTTCAGGCCAGGAAGAAGCTGTCACGATGCTATTCAGGCAATCTTTATTCAGTCTCGACAGAAAAGTTTATTTGTTCTTGACGCAGACATCCGAAAATGCTTTGAAACTATATCACACCAGAAACTACTTAACAAACTAGGGACTTTTTCCCTTATAGAAAATCAGATTAACTCTTGGCTTATCGCGGGAATTATGGAAGAACATTCAAATGTAAGTACAGACAAAGTAATGCCCAATACCCAAGGCACGCCACAAGGTTCAGTCATATCACCATTACTGGCAAATATAGCTCTGCATGGAATGGAAGACCTAGTTAAAGAATATTATTGCTCTACACTTTACAGGGGCCCATCAAAAGTAGCAATAAGAGATCGTAAAGCACAAATCGCCCTTGTTCGATATGCAGATGCCTTTGTTGTATTACACAAAGATGATCAAATAGTCTATGCTACAAAAGCAATTCTGTCAAAGTGGCTAAAGCAACATATGGATTTAGAATTTTCTAACGCCAAAACAAATATCAAATCTACAGATAATGGATATGAGTTCCTTGGCTTTCACATAATGTCAATTTATGCTGCTGAATCTAATAAACCCAAATGTCAGATTAGTGTCTCTAAAACAAGTAAGAAAAACTTCTTGAGAAAAACTCGAGAAATTATCCAAAATAATCGTGCAGCATCAGCAGCACAACTTATATATCTACTAAGCCCAATAGTCGTTGGATGGTGTAATTATTTCAGATATGCAGAATGTAGTAAAAGTTTTAAACAAGTAGAATATGGCTTATTCAGTCAAATTCGTGCTTGGGTATTTCGTAGAAAATCCAAAGGCCTCAACACAAAAGCAAAGCTCAAAGAAAAGTACTTTCCAGAAAAAACTACTGTTACATTTAACGGAAAAGTTCACACCGGAAATTGGATTCTAAAAGCTCTTGTCCGTGGAAGACGAAACGAATTGAAAGAAGTTTTCCTTCCATACCCGAGCTGGGTTGCTTCGGAAAGATGGGTAAAGATCAAACAAAACTCGTCACCCTTTGACGGGCAAGATCTATACTGGTCTCAACGAAACGCCAAATACTGCAATTGGAATAAACAAAAGGTTATTCTTGTAAAATTCCAAAACTACGCCTGCCCAATTTGCCAAAGAAAATTCTTGGAAAATGATATCCTCGAAATAGACCACATCAAACCAGTAGGATTAGGTGGTACAGATAAAATAAGTAACCTCCAGGTGGTGCATGATTTCTGTCATGTTAAAAAGTCTACTACTGACAAGAAATTGATAGTAGAAAATAAGAGTCCCTAACATATAAATAATCGTAAAAGGTCCTACTAACTAGTAGATAAAGTCGAGAGCTGGATGAGACGAAAGTTTCACGTCCAGATCGGAAGACGAGCATATAAGGTAACTTAATGCTTAGTTTAACAACAATATTGCTAAAGCCCATGGTGGTGTTTCTGTTTTTGGTGGTGTAGGTGAGCGTACTCGTGAAGGAAACGATTTATACCAAGAGATGAAAGAATCTGGTGTTATTAACGCATCGAACTTTGCAGAGTCAAAGGTAGCTTTAGTTTATGGTCAAATGAATGAGCCTCCAGGTGCACGTATGCGTGTTGGTCTTACAGCTCTTACAATGGCAGAGTATTTCCGTGATGTAAATAACCAAGACGTATTACTATTCATTGATAACATTTTCCGTTTTGTACAAGCGGGTTCTGAAGTATCGGCGTTATTAGGTCGTATGCCATCTGCGGTAGGTTACCAACCTACTCTAGCTACAGAGATGGGTGGTCTACAAGAGCGAATTACTTCGACTAAAGATGGATCAATCACATCGATTCAGGCTGTATACGTTCCTGCAGATGATTTAACAGACCCTGCACCGGCGACTACTTTCGCTCACCTTGATGCAACAACTGTATTATCTCGAAACCTTGCTTCTAAAGGTATTTATCCTGCGGTAGACCCGTTAGACTCAACTTCTACAATGCTACAACCATGGATTGTTGGTGAAGAGCATTACGATACTGCTCAAGCCGTTAAGAGAACTCTACAGCGTTATAAAGAGCTACAAGATATTATTGCTATTTTAGGTCTAGATGAATTATCAGAAGAAGACCGTTTAGTAGTAGCTCGTGCACGTAAGGTTGAGCGATTCTTATCACAGCCGTTCTTTGTAGCAGAAGTTTTCACAGGTTCTCCTGGTAAGTATGTAAGTCTAGCTGAAACAATTGAAGGTTTCAAGATGATTTTAGCAGGTGAATTAGACGCACTTCCAGAGCAAGCTTTCTACTTAGTAGGTACACTAGAAGAAGCTGTATCTAAGGCTGCAAGTTTATCATAATTTTACTTCACTCTTTACCGTAAATTTTTATTAGATTTACAGTAAAGAATAGTTTTCATCAGTTTGATTAAAAATTCAATTGATTACAACGTTAAAATGAGTTTAGAAGTTTCAATTATTGTTCCTGATCGTGTTTTTTGGAAAGATGATGCACAAGAAATTATTTTTCCAACTCTGACAGGGCAGATGGGGGTTTTAGAAAATCACATTCCTTTACTAACAGGTCTAGATACTGGAGTGATGAAGGTTCGTCAAGGCACTGACTGGATTGCTGTTGCTGTGATGGGTGGTTTTGCGTTAGTTAATGAGAATAAAGTGACAATTCTTGTAAATGAAGCAGCCGTTAGCTCAGATATTGATGCACAGGAAGCTGAAGCGCTATATTTACAAACTAAATCTGAGTTTGAGAAAGCTGCGGAAGGAAGTAAAGAGAAAGCAGAAGCTAATATCCAATACAAAAAAGCTTTAGCACGTTTTGAGGTTACTAAAGAGTTAGTTCTTTAAGTCAATTTGTCTTTTAGAGTAGCACTTGTATACTTTTAATGTTATACGAACGGTAAATGTTAATAGGTATTTTATAGATTTTTAAAAGATCATATTAGTAAAAATTAGAATTAATACGGAAATATTTATCATAAAATTAAATCCGTTTCTTCACATCTTGAAGAAAAGTTGTTATAATGAAAATGGTTTATGTGTTTTGTACATATACCATTCATCGAGCAGAATATTTATAGAATAAAATCTTAATTTTATGGAGGCATATTGTCACCACAAACTGAAACTAAAACAGGCGCAGGATTCAAAGCCGGAGTTAAAGACTACCGTCTTACTTACTATACTCCAGAGTATCAAGTAGCAGAAACTGACATCTTAGCAGCTTTCCGTATGACACCTCAACCAGGTGTTCCTGCAGAAGAGTGTGGAGCAGCTGTAGCAGCTGAGTCTTCAACAGGTACATGGACTACTGTATGGACTGATGGTCTTACTCAGTTAGACAAATATAAGGGTCGTTGCTACGATCTTGAGCCTGTTCCAGGTGAAGAGAATCAGTACATTGCTTATATCGCTTACCCTATCGATCTATTCGAGGAAGGTTCTGTAACTAACTTACTTACTTCAATCGTAGGTAACGTATTCGGATTCAAGGCACTTCGTTCTCTTCGTTTAGAAGATTTACGTATTCCACCTGCATACTCTAAGACTTTTGATGGTCCTCCTCATGGAATCCAGGTAGAGCGTGACCGATTAAACAAGTATGGTCGTGCAATGTTAGGTTGTACTATTAAGCCTAAGTTAGGTCTATCTGCTAAGAACTATGGTCGTGCAGTATATGAGTGTCTTCGTGGTGGTTTAGACTTCACTAAGGATGATGAAAACGTAAACTCACAAGCATTCATGCGTTGGAGAGACCGTTTCCTATTCTGTGCTGAGGCAATTTACAAGGCACAAACAGAAACTGGTGAGGTTAAGGGTCACTACCTAAACGCAACTGGTGGAACTTGTGAAGAAATGTATAAGCGTGCTGAGTACGCTGCTGAGATCGGTGTACCGATTATTATGCATGACTACCTAACAGGTGGTTTCACTTCTAACACTTCTCTATCTAAGTATTGTCGTGATAATGGTCTACTTCTTCACATTCACCGTGCAATGCACGCTGTAATTGACCGTCAGCGAAACCACGGTATCCACTTCCGTGTTCTTGCTAAGACACTTCGTATGTCGGGTGGTGACCACCTTCACTCAGGTACTGTAGTAGGTAAGCTGGAAGGTGAGCGTGAGGTTACTTTAGGTTTCGTAGACCTGATGCGTGATGCTTACATCGAGAAAGACCGTTCTCGTGGTATTTACTTCACACAGGATTGGGTTGGTATGGGTGGTACTATGCCGGTTGCTTCAGGTGGTATTCACGTATGGCACATGCCTGCTCTTGTAGAGATCTTTGGTGACGATGCTTGTCTACAGTTTGGTGGTGGTACTTTAGGTCACCCTTGGGGTAACGCTCCAGGTGCTGTAGCTAACCGTGTAGCATTAGAGGCTTGTGTACAAGCTCGTAACGAAGGACGTGACCTTGCTCGTGAGGGTGGTGACGTTATCCGTGCTGCTTGTAAGTGGAGCCCTGAGCTTGCTTCAGCTTGTGAAGTTTGGAAAGAGATTAAGTTCGAATTCGAGACTATTGATAAGCTGTAATAATTTCTTTAATATCTAGAATAGTTTTACTGTTCTAGATATTGATATTAGTATAAAATATTTAATTTCGCCAGAAACGAAGGGACTACTTCTCTTCCCATACGTAAGAAAAGTTGTCTTAATATAGTGGTTTATCTTTCTTTAACATATCATTCATCGAGCAGAATATTTATAGAATAAAATCTTAATTTTATGGAGGCATATTGTCACCACAAACTGAAACTAAAACAGGCGCAGGATTCAAAGCCGGAGTTAAAGACTACCGTCTTACTTACTATACTCCAGAGTATCAAGTAGCAGAAACTGACATCTTAGCAGCTTTCCGTATGACACCTCAACCAGGTGTTCCTGCAGAAGAGTGTGGAGCAGCTGTAGCAGCTGAGTCTTCAACAGGTACATGGACTACTGTATGGACTGATGGTCTTACTCAGTTAGACAAATACAAGGGTCGTTGTTACGATCTTGAGCCTGTTCCAGGTGAAGAGAACCAGTACATTGCTTACATTGCTTACCCTATCGATCTATTCGAGGAAGGTTCTGTAACTAACTTACTTACTTCAATCGTAGGTAACGTATTCGGATTCAAGGCACTTCGTTCTCTTCGTCTAGAAGATTTACGTATTCCACCTGCATACTCTAAGACTTTTGATGGTCCTCCTCACGGAATCCAGGTAGAGCGTGACCGACTAAACAAGTATGGTCGTGCAATGTTAGGTTGTACTATTAAGCCTAAGCTAGGTTTATCTGCTAAAAACTACGGTCGTGCAGTATACGAGTGTCTGCGTGGTGGTTTAGACTTCACTAAGGATGATGAAAACGTAAACTCACAAGCATTCATGCGTTGGAGAGACCGTTTCCTATTCTGTGCGGAAGCAATTTATAAGTCACAGACAGAAACTGGTGAGGTTAAGGGTCACTACCTGAACGCTACTGGTGGTACTGTTGAGGAAATGTATAAGCGTGCTGAATACGCTGCTCAAATCGGTGTACCGATTATTATGCATGACTACATTACAGGTGGTTATACTGCTAATACCTCTCTATCTAAGTATTGTCGTGATAATGGTCTACTTCTTCACATTCACCGTGCAATGCACGCTGTAATTGACCGTCAGCGAAACCACGGTATCCACTTCCGTGTTCTTGCTAAGACACTTCGTATGTCGGGTGGTGACCACCTTCACTCAGGTACTGTAGTAGGTAAGCTGGAAGGTGAGCGTGAGGTTACTTTAGGTTTCGTAGACCTAATGCGTGATGCTTACATCGAGAAAGACCGTTCTCGTGGTATTTACTTCACACAGGATTGGGTTGGTATGGGTGGTACTATGCCGGTTGCTTCAGGTGGTATTCACGTATGGCACATGCCTGCTCTTGTAGAGATCTTCGGTGACGATGCTTGTCTACAGTTCGGTGGTGGTACTTTAGGTCACCCTTGGGGTAACGCTCCAGGTGCTGTAGCTAACCGTGTAGCATTAGAGGCTTGTGTACAAGCTCGTAACGAAGGACGTGACCTTGCTCGTGAGGGTGGTGACGTTATCCGTGCTGCTTGTAAGTGGAGCCCTGAGCTTGCTTCAGCTTGTGAAGTTTGGAAAGAGATTAAGTTCGAATTCGAGACTATCGATAAGCTGTAATAATTTCTTTAATATCTAGAATAGTTTTACTGTTCTAGATATTAATATTAGTATAAAATCTTTAATTTATTATTAAAAAAGTTGAAACATTGTGTTATTAAAAAATTGTTTGAATTTTATTTATATCTTACCAAGTACTATTAATTCTATGATTGATCTAGTAAAATATCCGGTATTAACGGAAAAAGCTACAAGGCTTTTAGAAAAGAATCAGTATACTTTTGATGTTGATTTACGACTTAATAAGACCGTGATTAAGTCGACAATAGAAGAATTATTCAAGGTAAAAGTTGTAGCAGTGAATACATATATTCCACCTCGAAAAAAGCGTCGCTTAGGCCGCTTTGCAGGCTTTAAGCCTGCTTATAAACGAGTAATACTTACGTTAAAGTCGGATGATACTATCCCACTTTTCCCAGAATCGTAGTTATAGCAAGTAATGTGTGATTTGGTGTTTAAGGTATCTATTCTACCTTTTCCACTTTTAAGTTTAATCTATATAAAGTTTAATACTTCCACTATCGCAAATATTGGGCCATTTTTCATAGTAGTAACGAGAAAAGCTTGTTATTTATTGAAGCAATTATTTTGGCTATCCAGTTTTCTTTGGTATATTAAATTAGATGTAATTTGTAACTATTTTAAATAGTATATTTGGTCAAATCCTGTATTTGATCTTTTCAGAATTTTTCAGAACCCCTTGTTACAGGTATTAACGCGAGTCTTTGATTTCTGAGTACCAGTATATTGTCTACAAACTTACACATTAATTTAGATTACACACAAATAAAAAAAGTAGTTACTTTTCTCTAGGCACATTATCAAAAATTGTTTTATTTCAAAACAGTATGGATGAACGCTGGAGTGCGTTTCGAGAAATTTATTTTTACCTTTCTAAAATTGAATAAAACTTCTTCAAGTCCGTTATTTTATTTTGATTGTTTACTCCGCGTTTTATTATAAAATTTAGAGTAGCTAGAAACAATATTTATTCATTGAAAGCTTCGTATATTCAACAAAGTAGCAATTTTAAACATATTTAAGGAATAATTTATATTCGTCGCGTGACACCTTAGTAGTATAAGCGTACTGGTGGAATTTTCCTGTATTAGTTCTGGTCATAATACACGTATTATTGTCCCCTAAATTATTAATTTATCTGTGTTTCCTATCGTAAGAATAGTTTAGTGTAAGGTACGAAAAAAATTAGAAAGCTATTTTTTAGGTATTCTTGAGCAAAATTTACGCAGAAATTATTATGTGAAAATTAAAAAAATCGTTTAAACAAAATCCAAATGATTTTTCATGTTTGGCTTCTCTAGGGAGTATTTTTATTTACCTTACTTGAATATTAGTTCATGTCCAGACTTATAAAGAAGGCTTTTGTCTATCTAACCATTTATATAATTTTATACTTATTTTTATGGGTATTCGTTTTTACAAGGCGCGTACATCTGGTACGCGTAACCGCTCAGTATCTGATTTTAGTGAGATCACAAAGTCAAAGCCAGAGAAGTCATTAACGTACTACAAACACCGTGCAAGAGGTCGTAATAACCGTGGTGTTATTACGAGCCGACACCGTGGTGGTGGGCATAAGCGTTTATATCGTCAGATTGATTTCAAGCGTAATAAGTTAGGTATTTTCGCTAAGGTTTTCAGTGTTGAGTATGACCCTAACCGTAATGCTAGAATTGCGCTACTTCATTATGAAGATGGTGAAAAGCGTTATATCTTACATCCGGATGGTTTAGCTGTTGGAGATAAAATTATTTCTAACTTTAATGTTCCTGTTCAGATTGGAAACGCGGCACCTTTAAAGAATATTCCGTTAGGAACTGAGGTTCATAACATTGAATTGCAACCTGGAAAGGGTGGTCAGTTAGCACGAGCTGCCGGAAGTCTTGCTCAGATTGTTGCTAAAGAGGGTAATTATGTAACGTTACGTGTTCCTTCAGGAGAGGTAAGACTTATTGAAAAGAATTGTTGGGCAACGATTGGTCAAGTTGGTAATATCGAAGCGTCGAATATCATTATTGGTAAAGCAGGGCGAAAAAGATGGCTTGGAAAAACACCAAAAGTTCGTGGAGTTGTTATGAACCCTTGTGATCACGCTCATGGTGGTGGAGAGGGTCGTTCACCGATTGGTCGTTCGCGTCCGGTAACACCGTGGGGTCGACCTGCACTTGGTCAGAAAACTCGTAAGGCAAAGCGCTATAGTAATGCTTTAGTAATTCGTTCTCGTAAGTTATCATAGAACTTTTTCCTTTTTTAATATCGTGGATGTTTGCAGTAGTTCTTATTCAAAAAGAATATTTTTAACTTAAACTTTTATTATGTCTCGTTCTCTAAAAAAAGGGCCTTTTGTTGCGGACCATCTTCTAAAAAAGATAGAAAAAATGGATGCTGGTGAGAAGCGTAGTGTCATTATTACTTGGTCTCGTGCTTCTACTGTACTTCCCGTTATGATTGGTCATACGATAGCCGTTTATAATGGTCAAGAACATATCCCAGTTCTTATTTCTGATCAAATGGTAGGTCATAAATTGGGTGAGTTTTCTCCAACGCGTACTTATCGTGGTCATGTTAAGAGCGATAAAAAATCAAAACGTTAGATTTTGTATTTTGGTTTAAAATTAAAAAATATTTGTAATTATTTTCTGGAGAAAAATGAACGCAATCAAAAGCTTAGAAGCAAAAGCTTTTTCAAGATACGTACGAATGTCACCTTTCAAGGTGAGAAGAATATTAGATCAAATTCGTGGACGTTCTTATGAAGAAGCGTTAATGATTTTAGAATTCATGCCTTACCGTGGTTGTGAGCCGGTTTTAAAAGTTCTATGTTCAGCTGCAAGTAATGCTAAACATAGATTTGGTACACCTAAGTCTTCGCTATTTATCAGTGAAGCGCGTGCTGATAAAGGTCCTATTATGAAACGTTTTCGCCCTCGAGCTCAGGGTCGTGGATTTCCGATTCAGAAGCCAACATGTCATATTGTTATTACTGTTAGTGAGAACCGTTAAGTTTATTAGGGGTTTTATCAGTAGGACCGTTAGCTTTTCTTGCTCTTTTTGTTCTTTTTAGATCTTTGAGCTTATTATGTAAATTTTATGGGGAGATGAAATGAATAAAATATTTATCGTTCCTAACTTAAGCTTATTTGTATTATTTTAAGAAACTTATGGGTCAAAAAGTAAATCCACTTGGATTTCGTATTGGTATTACACAAGATCACCGTTCTCACTGGTATGCTAAGCAGAGTGATTATTCTTCTCTATTAATGGAAGATAGTTTTATCCGTAGCTATGTTAGCCAAACTTTAGGGGAAGCTGGAATTTCGCTAGTCAAAATTCAAAGAAAATCTGATCATCTTGAGATCGATATTCAAGCTGAACGTCCCGGACTTATTATTGGTCGCAATGGTACTGGTTTAGATACGTTTCGTCAAGATTTAAATACTCAGTTAGGACGTAAGTTTACTCCTCGTGATATTGAGATAAATGTTATTGAAGTTACTAATCCTGACTCTCACTCTAAACTTTTAGCCGACTTTATTAGTCAGCAACTCGAAAGTCGTGTACCTTTTCGTCGTGTTGTGAGAAATGCTACACAACGCGCGCAGAAGGCGGGTGTAAAGGGTATAAAAATCCAGATTGCAGGTCGACTAAATGGAGCAGAAATTGCTCGAAGTGAGTGGGTTCGTGAGGGTCAGGTACCTTTACAGACTCTTCGCGCTAATATTGATTATTGTAGTCATAAAGCGCACACTATTTATGGGATCCTGGGGATCAAAGTTTGGATATATGCTCCTACAACTAATAGTTAAAACTTTTGTTTTATAATTATTAAAAATTATGTTCGATGAATAAATTTGTTAGTTTCAATGTGTTTGTCTCTAGTTTCGAAGATTTGTTTTCAAGTTTTATGTTAGTTCGATCATTTTTTCGTTCGGGGAGAGGTAAAATTTGGACCACTATTCAGTGGCATAGTGTTGAAAGGCGCGTGTTACGCATTCAGCATCTTATTTCTATAGCTGTAAAAAAGGGTAATAGTCGTACTATTAGCGGTTTTCAAAAACTCTTAGTTCGTAGTTCTTTTGGCCGTTTAAAATCTGTACGCCAAGTTACGCAAGAAAATAGCCTCAGATTTATTCCAGGAAGTGATGGGGAAGTTATACTAAGTTCGAGGAAAAAACTATGGGCTGCTTCAACAGTTAGCTATCCTGCTAAATTTCTCAGATTACGTCGTGTTCACTTCTTTACACTTGGTGGTTCATACCGTTCTTTATTCGTTCCAAGTATAAGTGAGCGAATTGAACAATTTTTATGGACTTTGGCGGTAGCTCCTATTGTTGAGGTGGTTTCTAGGTCTTTTTTATATGTCTCAAGTCAGCGTTTGAGTCGAGAGGTTTTTTCTCTACAGATAAAAAACAGTTTGTCTTTGTTTCCCAATATAGCATGGGTTTCAACTTTTTGCCTTGATCCATTTCAAGTTTCTGTGATGAGTTCGTGGATATTACTCAATGTTCCTATGGATAAACGTTTGTATAGGTGGTGGCAAAAGAACAATTTTTTGTATCTAACCTGAGTCTTTTTCATTATGATGTGTATACTCGTGAGACGAGTTTTTCTTCTATATTTTTGAATCTTGTGCGATACAAAACTTCATTTATTTTATTCGAAGTATATGTACTCTTATTCAGTGATGTTTCTCTTCAGTCTCTACTTTTGTTCTTTAACTAAGGTATTTTGTTTAGCGATAGCTACAAGTATAAGCACTTAGACTACTACTTAGTGTCTTTCATCTATTGTAGAATTAAGAAAAATTTAATCGTTTTGTACGCTTCCGTTATTGGGATTTCAGTTTAACGTATTGTGTTGTACTATAAGTTAAATTTCTATCGCGATATAGCTGTGAGATTGGCTGTATTTAGAGGTGATTATACCATTGGAATACTTACTACAAAAAATAAAATTTAATTTGATTAAGAGTACTTAGTATAACTTATTATGTTTATTTTATTAATAAGGCTGGATTACTTCCCCAAATAAATCTCATTCGTGAAGTGTAAATGAGAGCGAAAAGTTACACTATTTTTAGTTTAGTCTAACTTATTAGAGGGCTTCCTAAAAAAGTAGTGGGGTAGTGTATGATTATTATCGTAAATCCTTGATTTTACTATATTGATTTGAGCCGTATGCGGAGAGGTTTGCACGTACGGATCTGTGGGAGCTTTTACTAACCTACCCAACATATTATGTGACTTAGAGTGTTTTCTTCAAGAAAAAGGTTACTTTCAGCCTCAGTTCATTAGGCAGTATCCCCCATTGTTCGTTAGTTGTCGAAATACGATTCTAGTCTTTGGCCAAAATCCTTTACAACTTCGTCAAATTCAGTCTTGCATTTTTGAGTTTCTCTTAATACGGAGAGTCCATATCTTGTCATATACAGTACCTGCTTACGTTTACGACGGTTTTACTCTTTTAAGTGACTTTTTTTATCCTAGTTCGAATCGTGGTTTTAATACAAAGGTGTCTACTGCTGCGGTATATATTCACAAGCGTGTGTTAAAAGTGATAGTTAAGAGTTCGTTAATTATTCCTCCAAGTACTCTTATTCAAAAATTAAATAAACAAGTGCGACAAGACTATTACTTGATGTTTTCCTATTTTAATAGGATAGATTTATTTCAGTCTAAGTCATAACCAAGGGTATTTTATACTCAAGCTTTGGTGATAATAGTAGTTAATAACTTTAAAAAATTTTGTTAAATATTTGATTATAGAATTTTAAGCGGTATAAAAAAGGCTTCGTTATTAGGCTTCCCATTCAGGTTATTCTCTCTGCAGAAAGTTTCTTGTTTAACTATTTGGAAATTGGTAAGTTGGGATAAATAAGGTCAGGATTGGAGTATTGTTTTTTTACCAGCATTAATCTCAACATCATGTGAGACTTGGCAAATCTTTTAGCTCTTTCACAGGTATTGAAGGCGAGAATTTTGGCAACAGACTCTAGCGCTTTTAGATGTGGGATTTTTGATAAGCAACTCGTTTTCGATAGAAAGATATTTTGTTTAATCAGAGAAGATTCGGGATTTTAATTTATTAAAATTAAATTTTATACTACGTCTTTTTTATCGATAAGTGTAAAAATGCTGTATCGTGAGCCGGGTGCAAGGAAATTTGCTTGTTCGGTTCTTTGGGGAAATACTTTCTTGATTTTACCCACCATTATTTTTTGGCGAGAGTCTTATAATGATGCTGATTACTTTTGGCTTACGTGTTTAGATATGGATAAATATTTAGCACGACTTCTTTGGAAGTGGGTGCAGAGACGTCATAGTAAAACCTCGCGTATTGTGTTATTTCATCAGTATTGGCGTAAGTCAGAGGGAAGGTATGTTTTCTGTTATTTAGACCCGAAAATCGGTAGACCTTATGCGTTATTATTCCATACATAAGATTCAGTTATTGACCTTTTGTGGGATTTTGGCTGTGATCAGTTTTTAGCGCTATAATTATTAGGGTTATACACAAAGAGTTTTCAAATATTTAAAAATTTATTAATTTTCTAGGAATAATATTATGTTAAGCCCTAAACGAACAAAATATCGTAAGCATCATCGTGGTAACATGAGAGGTAAAGCTTTACGAGGAAATAAGTTATCGTTTGGTGAGATCGGGTTACAGGCGACAGAACCCGGTTGGATCACTTCTCGACAAATTGAGGCAGCTCGACGTGTAATTACGCGTACTGCACGTCGTGGTGGAAAACTGTGGATTCGTGTTTTCCCTGATAAGCCTGTTACATTTAGAGCTGCTGAAACGCGAATGGGTTCTGGTAAGGGTAATGTAGAGTATTGGGTAGCTGTAGTCAAACCAGGTAAAGTCTTATATGAGATTACGGGTGTTGCGGAGTTAGTAGCTCGATCGGCAATGAAGACCGCTAGTTATAAGATGCCCGTGAAGACACGTATTATTTCTAAAATTTAAACCTCGTAACTAGATTTGCACGTATAAAGTGCTGTTAGACTTTCGTTATTTCCTTTTGTTGCTCTTTTAATTTTAGAAGGTACTTTACCGATCTAGATCAATAGTTATTATTATATAATCTAAGTTTATGATCCAGCCTCAAACTTATCTTAATGTTGCAGATAACAGTGGTGCGCGAAAAATTATGTGCATACAGGTTCTTGGCTCAAATCGTCAATACGCAAGTGTAGGAGATGTTATTGTTGCCGTAGTTAAGGATGCTACTCCCAACATGCCTCTGAAAAAGTCGGATGTTGTTAAGGCCGTAGTTGTTCGAACTTGTAAAGCATTACGACGAGAAAGCGGGATGACTATTCGTTTTGACGATAACGCAGCAGTAGTTGTTAGTGCTGAAGGTGCTCCAAAAGGTACACGTGTATTTGGACCAGTTGCTCGAGAGCTTCGTGATAAGAATTTTATCAAAATCGTTTCGTTAGCTCCTGAAGTTCTGTAAGTTTCTACCACTTAAGGGCTTTATAATTTGTTAGATTCATATTAATAAAATATTTTTGTATGCAACGATTAAAAGAAATTTATCTGAAAGATGTTGTTCCTCAGCTTAATGAGCAGTTTAATTACACAAATCCACAACAAGTCCCACAGTTAAAAAAAGTAGTTATTAACCGCGGGTTCGGTGAGAATTATCAGAATGTTAAAGTTTTAGAGTCCTCTTTAGATGAATTAACTAATATTTCTGGTCAGCGTGGTATTATCACGAAGTCGAAGAAGGCAATCGCTAGTTTTAAGGTTCGTGAAGGTATGCCGGTTGGTATGACTGTGACATTACGCGGTGAAAAAATGTATGGTTTTTTAGATCGTTTAATAAATTTATCATTACCACGAATTCGTGATTTTCAGGGTGTTAGTTCTAAAAGCTTTGATGGTCGTGGAAACTATAGTCTTGGATTTACAGATCAATTAATGTTTCCAGAAGTTGATTTTGATAAAATTAATCAGACCCAGGGAATGGATATTACGGTGGTTACAAGTTGTAAAACTGATGAAGAAGGTCGTGCTTTATTAAAAGCCTTAGGTATGCCATTTAAGTCTTAAGATTTTGTAAGTATACTTCGTTTATTAAGTGGTATTGTAAAAATTCTAGCTCGTACATTAAAGTTTTTGAGGTTAAAATGGTTAATGATATAGTGAGTGATATGCTTACTCGAATTCGAAATGCTAATTTAGTGAAAGCTCAGAGTGTTCTTGTTCCTCGAACAAAGCTAACAGTAAGTATTTCAGAAATATTAAAGCAGGAAGGTTTTATCCAGTCATTTGAAGATCGTGATATTTCTGTCAAAGGACAAAAGTATATTAATAAATATCTTGTTCTGGTTCTTAAGTACAAAGGTCCTAAACAAAAGCCATATATTACAGCTCTGAAGCGTATTAGTAAGCCTGGTCTTCGTGTGTATGTTAATCAAACTCGTATTCCGAGAGTTCTTGGTGGAATTGGGATGGCCATTCTTTCTACATCAAAAGGCTTAATGACTGATCGTCAAGCTCGTATTAATAAAGTTGGTGGTGAAGTTCTTTGTTACTTATGGTAATTGCGTGGTTCTTTTGTAAATCTTGAGTATTTAAGATCAATTTGGATAAGCGTCTAAGTTTATTTCACTACGGTCACTTTTTTATCCTTCATTTTTTAGTATACTGAGGTGATATTACGTAGTTTATCATTACTTTATATTTTATTTTCCGTTATTAAATATTATTATGAAAGTTCGTGCGTCTGTTCGTAAGATTTGTGAAAAATGTCGTTTAATCCGACGAAAAACACGTGTAATGGTTATTTGTTCAAATCCAAAGCATAAGCAACGTCAAGGTTAATTTCTATTTGTCTTTTCCTTTAACATCCCTTTTAGGCAAAAACCCTCTCATTTGGTATGCCAATTACATTTGTTGTAATTCTTAGCAAAGGTTGTTATACTTATAACTAAGTAAGGCATCTATGGCCGAGGGGTCGAAGGCACGGGACTCATAATCTCGCTCTGAAAGGACATCGCTGGTTCGAATCCAGCTGGATGCAAATTTCGATAACTTAATAATTTTTATTTCAGAAGTATGGCAAAAAAAAGTATGGTTGAGAGAGAAAGAAAGCGTCAAAAGCTTGTAGCTAAATATAATTCCTCTCGTGAAGTTTTAAAAGCTAAGATAAAAGAAGCTGATTCTTTCGAAGCGAAATTAAACTATCACCGTCAGTTACAAGCTTTACCACGTAATAGTGCACCTTCAAGATTAGTAAGTTTCATTGGTTTTTCCCAGAAATTTTAATATCGAGTGTTGGTGATAAAGTTTCCTTTTCTGTAAATAGAAGTCTTTCTTCTCGTCAGTTATCGAATTGACAAAGTATTTTGTAGTATAGATTACAAAAGTTTTCCTTTATTTTAATAAACTATCGATGGTTGAAGGATACACAAGACTAACCTAGTAGTATATAGTTAGTGTACCTTACCTCAGTATCCTCCTTACCAGATATGAATCTAATATTGTTTATGAGTTAGGAGTGAGGTGGATTAATTTTAAACTTAATGGTATGTAAGAATTATTAGAAGAGATGAATAAATTATAAGTTAATGTTAGTTATTATTTGGAATCAAGTAAATGAGTTTTAACGTTTGAATATGCGTAAAAGAAGATGGTCCGATCAGAGTTTATTCTCTATTTTTGATCGTCGTTCGCTATAGTTTAACTTAATGGATATTGTCAATGTAATAAAGCCGAAGTCAGATTCGTATACAGTCTTCTTTTTTTATCAGCTTAGGGTTTAATCCTCTTAGTTAATTTTATTTTTATCCTTTATTATAGATTTTCGGGATAAATTTAGGTTATGTTCAAGTCTAGTCTGATTTTGATTCATCGTATAGGGTAGGTATATTACTCTGTCTCATTTAACTTTTTTCTATTTTTCGGCATTAGTTGTTGAGAATATTACGGTTTGAGTAGTTGAATATAGTCGACTATAATTTGATCTTATATGTTTTTAAAGAAACGAGCAAATTAATCGAAGTCTTTATTAAGTATGAACCATACAGTAGTAAATTTTTATTAGTAATTGCCGGAGCCAAATGAGAGATATTCACGTTTGGTTTTATTTTGGAGGTATTTTTTATCGACTATTCATGAAGTATTAATTCACGTTCGGCTCAGTTTAAAAGGTAGTTTAATTACCGATTTAACCCACAATAGATGTATGGTTACTGGGCGTCCTAAGGGGTATTACCGTTTCTTTGGGTTATCACGTCATGTTCTTCGTGAGATGGCCCATGATGGTGTTTTACCTGGGGTTACTAAGTCGAGCTGGTAAGCTCTAGTAGTGATCTTTTTTGTTAGAAGTGTACGTAGTTTACTATGTACACTTCTTCTTAGACTTTAATCGTGACCGATAAATAAACATTCCGGAAATTTTGCCGTCGCTTTCTGTAGATCACATCTATTTGTTCCACTTTCTTCTTGCCAGTAGTTAATTACTTCTGTCGTTTGGTTTAGTAATATAATTGCCTCATTTTGAGAGATCCAGGGTTTTTTTTCTAATTCGATTTTCAGCTCTTCCCAGGCATCTTTTCTTGGCCAGAAAAAGTATTCAGTGATCGGACTTGTATTCTCCCCTATTTGTTGGTCTAATGCTACAGCTATACTTTTTTCAAGCCATAAAAATTTTAGTATGAATTTGTTCATGTGTCTCCTATTTAGTTTTGTAAATTATATTATATTTTATTTTTAAGATTCAATATCTATTAGTTTTATTATAGTCGTTTAATATTTTATTGTACACTGTTTGATATATTTTATAAATAGTACTTTAACATCATTTTCTCTTATATATTGCTATGGATAGCACTTTCTCTCATTGTAATTTATATAGTAGTTATATTTTATTTTTTACATTATACGGAAATCGTTATATAGGTATGCTATTTGATAGTTGTAATTTCTTTTAAAGTTTTAAAACTAGATTTTATTATGTTTCATGAGTAATAATAATAGTAACAGGCTTTTGCTTGGGAACTTTAAATTAAAACTAAAAAATCATGACAGCTACTTTAGAAAGACGCGAAAGCACTAGCCTATGGGCACGTTTTTGTTCTTGGATCACTTCAACTGAAAACCGTTTATACATCGGTTGGTTCGGTGTTCTAATGATCCCTACTCTACTTACTGCAACTTCAGTATTCATCATCGCATTCATCGCAGCACCTCCTGTAGATATCGATGGTATTCGTGAGCCAGTTTCTGGTTCTCTACTTTACGGAAACAACATCATCTCTGGTGCTGTAATTCCTACTTCAAACGCAATTGGTCTTCACTTCTACCCAGTTTGGGAAGCAGCATCTCTTGACGAGTGGCTTTACAACGGTGGTCCTTACCAGCTAATCGTAACTCACTTCTTCATCGGTGTATGTTCATACATGGGTCGTGAGTGGGAACTTTCTTTCCGTTTAGGTATGCGTCCTTGGATCGCTGTAGCTTACTCTGCACCAGTTGCAGCTGCTACTGCAGTATTCATCATCTACCCTCTAGGACAAGGTTCTTTCTCTGACGGTATGCCTCTAGGTATCTCTGGTACTTTCAACTTCATGATCGTATTCCAGGCTGAGCACAACATCCTTATGCACCCATTCCACATGCTTGGTGTTGCTGGTGTTTTCGGTGGTTCTCTATTCTCAGCTATGCATGGTTCTCTAGTAACTTCTTCTCTAATTCGTGAAACTACTGAGAACGAGTCTGCTAACGCAGGTTACAAGTTCGGACAAGAAGAAGAAACTTACAACATCGTAGCAGCTCACGGTTACTTCGGTCGTTTAATCTTCCAGTACGCTTCTTTCAACAACTCTCGTTCACTACACTTCTTCCTAGCTGCTTGGCCAGTTGTAGGAATTTGGTTCACTGCTTTAGGTGTTTCAACTATGGCATTCAACCTTAACGGTTTAAACTTCAACCAATCTGTTGTAGACTCTCAAGGTCGTGTAATCAACACTTGGGCTGACATCATCAACCGTGCTAACTTAGGTATGGAAGTAATGCACGAGCGTAACGCTCACAACTTCCCATTAGACTTAGCTGCAGTAGAAGCTCCTTCTGTAAACGGTTAATTCTAACTAATCTAATTATTTAGCTTAGAGATCTTCTGCCCTTCGGGGCAGAATTATTTAAAATACAATAAAAATAACTAAACAACTTTCTTTTTTTGCTAAGGGTTTCGTCTCTTCACCAGAATACTTAATTATACCCTCATTAAGTATAGGTAGTTTATAATTCTTAAATAATTGTATTAGTACTATCCCATTAGATAGATTGTGACCAACTAGCTAGTTGTCGTAAGTGCGACTGCCAAATCCTCGTGGGTGGAATTTGCTAGAATAGGGTACATAAGACGGAAACCGTATAAATTACCCCTTGGTAGACACATTTATCGGGTCTAAAAAATATTCTTTGAGAAAATATCAATATTGTAATTAGACACCACTACAAGTCGAGTGCGAAAGATAGACTCATATGACTAAACTCTTAAATTTATCTTATTTCGATTTGTCTTATTCTAAAAATTTTAGGCATTCCTTATTAGTATACATTATTTTATTGTTTGGTAGATTTTATATATTTTTTAAATTATATTTTTAATAATAGCTTCTTTGTTTTACTGCTAGAGTCTTTTAACTCTTAGCAGTAAATTCTAGACATTTTTCCAGAGTAGAATATTTTCTATTCTTCGTCGTATCCAAACGCTTTATTGAACACTTCTTGTACCTTAAACCCAGAATCAATTGATTCTAAAGGGTCTTTTCTTAGTCGGTGTCTTAGACATAGAGTGATGATTGTAAAGATGTCACGTGGTGTCACTTCGTCACGTCCTTCGAATGAAACTAGAGCTTTTGCTGCTCGGTTAGTTACCATATCACCACGTAAACCGTCAACGTTAAGTTCTGAACATATTTCTGAGATTTTTAGTCTTAGGTCATAATCAATTTTAACATCTTTTAATCTGTTACGTGCATCAATGATTTGTTGCATTAAGGCTTGTTGTTCTTTCTGGTATTCTGCACGGAATTCGTGTGGGTTTTGATCGAAGAGAGCTCGTTGTTCTACAATTTTAACACGTAAGTCAGGTTCACGTACTGTACCAATTTGTGCGTGCATACCGAATCTATCTAATAGCTGTGGTCGTAACTCACCTTCTTCAGGGTTTCCTGAACCTACTAGGATAAATCTTGCTGGGTGACAGATTGAGATACCTTCTCGCTCTACCGTATTCCACCCTGATGCTGCAGAATCTAAAAGTACATCGACTAAGTGATCGTCTAGTAGATTAACTTCATCTACGTATAAAATTCCGCGGTTTGCTTTTGCCAGTAGGCCAGGTTCGAATGCTTTTACACCTTCTGTAAGGGCTTTTTCAATATCAATAGTCCCACACACTCGGTCCTCTGTAGCACCCAGTGGTAAGTCTACCATTGGAATTTTAATTTTACTTACGGGGATTTCTTTATTCTCTCTAACCATGTCCCTTACAGCGTCACTCATTAACTCTGTATCGTACGGGTCAGAGTTAAATTGGTCATTCGTGGCTACTTCAATCTGTGGTAATAAATCTACTAACGCACGAACTGTAGTGGATTTTCCAGTACCTCGATCACCCATAATCATCACCCCACCAATTTTAGGGTCAATTACGTTTAAGATTAAAGCTAGTTTCATTTCTTCCTGTCCAACAATCGAAGTGAAAGGGAACACAGGACGTTCATTTGTTTGTTCAACCATATAAATTTTTTTATTAAATTAGTCTAAGACTAATATTATTCTATCACATTAAAAGTTTAGTGTAAAAAGGTTATTAATTTAATATTTAAAAGTCAAAGTGAAAAATACCCATTTCTGATCTATAATAGATGTAGAATAAAGAAAAGTAAAAAAGTTGATAAATTTCAAACAAAACTTATCTATTTTGTCTTTTAATTGGAGATTTACGCTATGACTATAGCAATTGGAAAGACTGAGGAAAAACGTGGCTTATTTGATGCTGCGGATGACTGGTTAAAAAGAGACCGTTTTGTATTCGTAGGTTGGTCTGGACTATTACTATTCCCTTGTGCTTACTTAGCATTAGGTGGATGGCTTACAGGGATTACTTTTGTAACTTCATGGTACACTCACGGTTTAGCATCTTCATTCCTTGAGGGATGTAACGTACTAACAGCGTCTGTATCTACTCCAGCAAACAGTATGGCACACTCGCTACTACTTCTATGGGGTCCAGAAGCACAAGGTGAGTTCACACGTTGGCTACAACTAGGTGGTTTATGGCCGTTCGTAGCACTTCACGGTGCTTTCGGTTTAATCGGATTCATGTTACGTCAATTTGAAATTGCTCGTGCTGTACAGATTCGTCCATACAACGCTATTGCATTCTCTGGTCCTATTGCAGTTTTCGTATCTGTATTCTTAATTTACCCATTAGGTCAATCAGGTTGGTTCTTCGCACCTAGTTTTGGTGTTGCATCAATTTTCCGATTCATCTTATTTTTCCAAGGTTTCCACAACTGGACGCTTAACCCATTCCACATGATGGGTGTAGCAGGTGTTTTAGGTGCTGCTTTATTATGTGCTATTCACGGTGCAACTGTAGAGAACACACTATTTGAAGATGGTGATGGTTCAAACACATTCCGTGCATTCAACCCAACTCAAGCAGAAGAAGTGCGGTTATTTATTATATATTCGGCTTAGTATTAATTATTAATACTCTGGTGTTAGAATCAGAAATCCTACTAGCTTACCTCTAAATAAACTTTATATTCATAAATACGGTTTATCTTATTCGAAAGATTTGAGGAAATATAGCTTGCTAGCTTTTGTTTAAAGTTTACTTTAACAATTTAAGGAGATAAAACAGATGAAGGGTATACTCCCTGAACTTCAGTTATTGTTGGTATCGCTAATCCAGTTAATTCTCGAATGGTTTGAGAGTTCTCAGTGTTAAAAGACGAGTATTTTCTTCATATTGCGTCATCTATTCTAAAACGACACTACAATTTTAAGTATAAACTTTAAAAATAACAGATGAAGCTCGTTTAATTGCTGATATATAAAATTAATGTACTCGCTATCTAAACTTTTAAAGAATTTTTGCGAGGAGAACCCAAAATTGTGGGTAGGGTGTGAACGTTCTGTATTTAACGCCTTTTGTTAGCTACAATGTTAAATAAACTTATAAATCACTCTAAGGTTCTAATTTCAATACTTTTATTTGGTTACTAATATGAGAAAAAATTTCGTACGTTTTCGTTCCGTTGATGAAATCGTAGTCGCTTGGCGTAATTTTAATAAACATTCGTCAAAAGTTTCTAGTGTCGAATGGAATAGTATCAATTGGGAGGATCGAAATCATACCATTGTCCAAATTCGGCGAAGGATTTATTTCAAAGCAGTCGAATTAAATAGTATGCGTAGATTAACTAAGGTGGAGTGCTTAGACGTACAGACTCAACTCCAATCTTTGCAAAGAAAGTTGATTTTTTGTCAATCTAATCTTTTGGTAAGTACTAAACAGGTTCTACAACCCTTCTCGAATGATATTAGTTTCAAACAAAACTTCTATAGTTTTAATGTCACAGATTCTAGCGAAGTTTCACGTTTAGTCACGTTCATAAAATATTATGTTCAGGTGAGTGAGTGGAAGCCTTCTCCACTGCTATTTACTGATTCACCACAGAAAAACATTATTTTACGGGTTCCAATTATTATCGATCACATAATACAATCGATAGTTAAGAATGCTCTTGAACCTGTGTATGAGATAGATAATTGTGTCAGTATATTAACTTCACGATCTTTTAATAATTCTTATGATGCAATTGATGGAGTTATTGAATCTTGTACATTGGTTCCACATCCATGGATTATTACTGCCGAAATTGGATCGACTTTCGAGATTATTTCTTTTGATCATCTAAAATCGTTGATCAATACTTTTCCATTCTTTGATTTAATAATTCGTTGGTTGAACTGTCGCTTTATCTCTTCTAAGAATATAGCTCGTTTTTTATCTCAAGGTGTTATTTTTCCCTTGTTGTTAAAGATAATCTTAGATAGTTTTGAGAAGGTTTTTAGTTCTTCTGTATCTATTTCGGCACCCCAATATTCTCTCTCTAGACCAAATCAATTTGGTTCTTCGGTAATGTTTATTCGTTACTTAAGCACTATAGTTTTGGTCTGTGAAATGGAGTTTATGGCACAAAATTGTAAACAACTTTTGATTAATATTTTAGGCAGTCAAGGTCTAAGATTATTGAAACCTAATATTCATATTTCTTGCTTGAGTAGTGGTTTTAATTACTTAGGCGTGAATATTCGCGCGTATTCTCATTCTATTGACGTATCAGCTTTTTCGTATAAAGGTTTTCTCGATAGACGTAGTTCTACTTGTTTGCTGTTAGCTAAGCCGTCTAAGCTTAGCGTATTGAAAATTAAGCGAAAGATTAAGTCCTCATTTATTCAATACCGAAGTTGTCATTTATCGATCTTAATAAAAAAAGTTAACCCATTGATTAAAGATTGGAGCTTATACTATGGGCGATTTTGTTCGCAAAAAACCTTCTTGAATTTAGACTTTTATCTTTACGTACTCCAATACCATTATGGTGCTCGTAATCATCCAAACAAGGGTCGCGCGTGGGTTACTAACAAATATTTTGGACTTTTTAACTTGGATCGAGAGGATAAATGGGTTTTTGGTTTTTCTTACCTTGGAAAACTTTACTATATGGAGAAATTCAGCTGGATTCCCCGTATAAGATGATATCCAGCTACTTTATCTTGTGAGAATTTCTATTTTTAAGTTTATTCGTACATCTGGAGAGCCTAGTGCCATATACGTGGCTTGCTAGGTTCGGGAAGCGGTTTTTACACTCAGAATCCGACTTTCATACTTACTCTATGGTAACAGCAAACCGTTTCTGGTCACAGATTTTCGGTGTTGCTTTTTCTAACAAGCGTTGGTTACACTTCTTCATGTTATTCGTACCTGTAACAGGGTTATGGATGAGTGGTGCGGGTATGTAGATTGAAAACGGACACCCAGTGATGCGGGTAATCGGTGATAATATTCGATATAAAGGGGCTTAACTTACCCTAATGGGGAAACCCTAGGGGGACAATAGCATGTTATGAAAGCGATTCTAGACCGGTTGTATATTACCAGAAAGAATCGCAACCCTAATTAAGTAAGGTAAAGATCTGCAATGATTTGACGGAAAATATACTCGAAAATCTATACTTCGGTAAAGTATATTAGAAGAGAAAAGGGTTGTGCGCTATACATAGGCGGATAAGCAAATAAAGTATACACAAGCTTATATACTTTCTTAATATGTCAAGGCGCTCAGGACATAATAGTTATCAGAAAGTACACAATAAGGACATTAATAGTCTGGAACTGCCCTACTACCTATAGCTTAAATAATCTATAAAGAGAGATATACTCTTTATACTACCGTAGAGATTAAACATACAAAGCTGTCTAAAAGAAATTCTAAGATGAGATAAACAAATCATCCTCAGCAATAATTGATAGACTGAGTGGCAGAAGAGCTCATGCATCAACAGAAATAAGATTCTTTTGAGAGGGTGAGCAGCTTATTAATTTATTCAAGATAGAGGAAAAACCATGGTAGTGAGTAATAAATTCTTATTGAGATTAAATAGTTTAACAAGATATAATGGACAGGATAAAGAATTTGTAAATTTCAACCTATATAGGTTAATTCTTAAAGAAGAAGTGCTCATGGCAGCATACGAGAAGATAAAAAGTAATAAAACGGCATTAACTTCTGTAACAGGAGATGAAACGTTGGATGGTTTTGGTTTGGAAAGAATAAATCGATTAAAGATGAAGCTCACCAACGAAAGTTGGCAGCCGCGGCCAGCCAGAAGAATACAGATCCCAAAAACAGGAACCAATAAAACTAGCCTATTAGGAATCCAAGAACCGGAAGAAAAAATCGTTCAGACAGCCATGTTATTCATATTAAACGCTATCTATGAACCAAGATTTTTGCCAACATCGTTCGGATTTCGACCTGGAAAAGGTGTTCATGATGCCTTACAAGAAGTAGATTGGAAATTCTTTGGAACGAATTTAATAATAGAAGGTAATATTACTGGAATGTACGATAATATTGATCACCACATACTTATAAGAATGCTCGAGAAGAATATCCAAGATGCTCGTTTCATACGATTAGTCTGGAAAATGCTTCGAACAGGATATATGAATATAGAGGAAAAATCTGGGATAATCAAACCTTTAGTCGGAATCCCACGAGGTTCAATCATATCTCCTATCTTGTCAAATATATATTTACATGAGTTGGATGTCTTCATGCAAGATAAATGTAGTAATATGTCAAGTGTAAAGCAGCGAGTAAGAACGCCCCCATATAAGGAGCTAAACAACAAACTGCGAAGACTTAAAAGTCAAATAGAGCCTTCTTTACCTATCATTGATAGAAAGGGAATTCTAAAAGAAATTCGACAATTGCATATAAAATCGCTAAATACACGGAACTCTGTGGACCCAAGAATAAGAATAAACTACATAAGATATGCAGATGATTTTATAATTGGGATTGCAGGACCGAATAAATTAGCGGAAGAAATAAAAGAGGAAGTAGCAGAGTTATTTAATACTCTGAATCTAACACTCAACGATGCAAAGACAAAAATTACTGATATTAAAAAAGAGAGAGTAATCTTTCTTGGATATCAAATACAAATAAGCACAAGTATAAAGAAAAAATATGTTTACCCACAAGGACAAAGACCAACTTTAAAAAGAGTGACAGGTAAGGGTATTTCACTACAAGCACCTATCGATCTCATTATTGAAAGGCTATATCAAAAAGGATTCTGTAGCAAGAAAGGTTTTCCTCAACCTAAAAAGATATGGATACCCCAAGAAGACAATCAAATCATACAACATTATAATTCAATCATCAGAGGAATATTCAACTACTACTTAGGGGCAAATAAAAGATCTCGACTAGGAAGAATTTGGTATATACTAAAATTCTCATGTGCATTCACATTAGCTGCACGTCATCGCACTTCTCTAAAGAAAATATTTACAAAACACGGTAGTTCACTAACAGTCATCTATGGAATGAAAGGTGAAAAAGTTATAAAGCTTTACAAGCCTGGATTAAAAGAGAAAGATAAAAAGTGGCTGGTCGAAAGACAATTACCAGATTCATATCGATATATAGCAAGAAGACTTTCCTAATCAAAATTAGACGAAAACTGTTGGATATGGTGCGATATTAAGGTACATATCCAACATGTAAAACATCTAAGAGGTGCCAAACCATATACTGTAAGAGGTATAATGTCACCACTAAATCGGAAACAAATTCCAGTTTGTAAAAACTGTCATATAAGGATACATAATGGATCATATGATGGTATAAAACTATTAGAATTCGCAAACCCAGAAATTGCAGCGCGTTAAACCATTAATAAGGGGAGAGCCGTATGCATCGAAAGGTGCACGTACGGTTCGGGAAGGGTTAGTTGGTAACTACCTTACAGTAGATATTGGCTTTCTACGTTCATCTATTGGTGTTGTAGGACTAGCATTAAACTTACGTGCATACGATTTCGTTTCACAAGAGATCCGTGCTGCGGAAGACCCTGAGTTTGAAACTTTTTACACTAAGAATATTCTTCTAAACGAAGGTATTCGTGCTTGGATGGCTGCACAAGATCAGCCTCATGAACAACTTGTATTCCCTGAGGAGGTTCTTCCACGTGGAAACGCTCTTTAATGGAAATTTAACTGTTGGTGGTCGTGATCAAGAAACAACAGGATTCGCTTGGTGGTCTGGAAATGCCCGCCTTATTAACCTTTCTGGTAAACTGTTAGGAGGTGTGATTCGTTCTTTATAAGTGCTCTGAAACAAGTATTTATAAAAGTCTTTATTTTAATTAAAGATAAACTAAGGTTAGATTTGTCAATAGGAACACCTATCTGTTGGTGGTCTTAACTTTTTAAAAGAATATGGGTAAATTCCCTAATTGTGTTTGTTAATAACTCTTCTTACTTCTAGGTTTATTCTCATTGTTCATTTTTGTCCATTTGTAAGAACCTAGTTCTGATCTTTCAAAATAGAATGTAGAAGAAAACGCTATTCTTAACAATCCCTAAAAACACTTTGATCATAAGTAACAGTACCTCATGTTACTCGTTGTTTGGTCGCTGGATAATTCTTAGTATTATTCCGTAAACTTTTATGACACGACAAAATTGAATTGGGTAAAAAGAAGTGGTTCGCACTTTAAAAAGAGCAAATAATAATTTATTTTGAATCACGGGTTATACTTTTAGATGTTTTTAACACTGAGTAGAGCTGACTGTTTCAGAATTTATCTAGGAAGGTCGTAGTTGATCTTGAGTATCCGTATAATTTATATCTGCGTAAAAATATGGCCCAATACAATGAAAAAGCGCTTGACGTATGGAAACATTTGTCATGGCAAACTTGTTACTGCAATCTCGATCGGCTTCAGAGTCGTGTTTTCAAGTCGATGCTCTTAGGTGATATCCGTGCAGTTTTACAAGTGCAAAAGCTTGTTGTACGATCTAATTCCGCTCGGTTTCTCGCTATTCGTGAGGTGACACAATTAAATACGAGTAAAAAAATTTCGGGTATTGATGGTAAAATTTCCTTAAGTTTTACAGAAAGATTCGAATTAAATGAGTATTTACGCCTTAATTTAAATAATTGGAAACCACAGACCCTCAAGAGTATACCAAAATTGCGAAAAGACGGTACAACGGAATTTTTAAAAGTTGCCACTATAGCGGATCGTACCTGGCAATGTTTAATTAGATTTGCCCTAGAGCCAGTTCAGGAGGCTCAAATTACACCTTATTCTTGTAGTTTTCGCCAATCGCATTCATATTTTGATTTGCAAAAGCTCTTATTTCTTAATTTAAATTCGAAAGCTTATGGTATTCAGAAGCGAATAATTGAAGTCAATCTGGGAGGGTGTTTTAGTCTGTCTAGTCATAGTTCACTTATGCGTAAGGTTATTGCGCCTAGAGGAATTAAGTTAGGTTTATACCGTACGTTAAATACGGGTCTTATCCCAAAGTTCTCAGAGCCACATTCGTCCTCTAGTCCAGATCTGAGCTCGCTGTTAGCAGACATTACTCTGAATGGTATTGATCTTATTCACCCTAGTGTCCGTTATGCAGAGACCTTAATATTTCTTTTAAAACCGTTAGATAACGAGAGAATCATAATGGCAAAATTAAACAGCTTTTTGTTAGATTTGAACTTTGATGTATCTCTTAAACGAGTAAAATTAACATCCACTCTGACTGGTTTTAATTTTTTAGGTTGGTTTTTTCGAGTTTGTCCTAATGGTAGTTTTCGTTGTACTCCATCTGTGGAAAATTATAAAACATTTCGAAAGAAGGTTAAACATATTGTTAATAACTCAAATTATGGATCAAAAGTTAAAGCCACAAAACTGTCGCCACTCGTTAAAAGTTGGAGGTTTTATCATAAATTTTGTAATCTGGATGGGTCGCGAAATTCTTTATTCTATATGCAAAGAAGAGCTTTTCAAGTATTTAATAAGGAGACTAGACAAGACCGTTATTCAAGTAAAAAGTTACTAGATAAGGCTTTTCCTACATTACGAAGATTTGAAGCTGGTATCCCCTTAACTAATATAGATAATTCTCCCTATTCTGGTCATTTGATATATAATGTTTACATAGAGGATCCTACTTTCTGTATAAACCGCAATAGAAAGCTTTTTCCCTTATGGCCTCGCCATAATAGCTGCATTCATTGTGGGATTGTTACTCGAGGGTAAGGACTTTTAACAAGTATTTCTATTGTGCTATTTTGAAGTGCATGCATATTATGTACTCAATAAATTTAAGCTGGATGGTTTGTAATTCCCATGTCCAGATTTAGTTAGAAGGTCCCAATAGTGTGACCGATCTATACAGAAATCAAGGTTAAATTCCTTTTAGTTGCCTAAAACTTAACTCCTTGACTTTAAACCGAATTTTTTAAGGTTTTAAGCAAAAGTCTAGTTAAAATATTTACGATAATTGTTTAAGTTTCTGCAAAATTCAAAAGACTTAATGGAATGAATTAGAACCACATTGTGGTTTTACTATGTATTGAAATTAATTTCTCCTAGTTGATTTTTTAGTAATAAATTCTATCGAAGTTGCAGAAATAGTGCAATTTTATCTAAAAGTATACGATTTCTCTCAGAACGATACTAAAACTTGGTTTCACGTTGGTTTTAGATACTTCATCTTTAGCTAAAACCATAGAACTAAGTGAGCGATAAAGTAATGATAGAATACTATTTTCTTGACGTTACTTTTAGTATATAAAGCGTTTTTTGTTTTATTACTAGGAGCCGGATGAGATGAAATTCTCACGTCCGATTCTGTATACGGGGTAAGTAGTTTTTGTAAACTTATTCTAGTTTAAGCGCATGTAGCTCATGCAGGACTTATCGTTTTCTGGGCCGGTGCTATGAACTTATTTGAAGTAGCACACTTCGTACCAGAAAAGCCGATGTACGAGCAAGGTCTTATTCTTTTACCACACTTAGCTACATTAGGCTATGGTGTTGGTCCTGGTGGAGAAGTATTAGATACTTTCCCTTACTTCGTAAGTGGTGTACTTCACCTAATCTCTTCTGCAGTTTTAGGTTTTGGTGGTGTTTACCACTCATTAGTAGGACCAGAAACTTTAGAAGAATCTTTCCCTTTCTTCGGATATGTTTGGAAAGATAAAAACAAAATGACTACTATTTTAGGTATTCACCTATGTCTTTTAGGTTTTGGTGCTTACTTACTAGTATGGAAAGCTATGTATCTAGGTGGTATCTATGATACTTGGGCTCCTGGTGGTGGTGATGTTCGTGTAATTACGAACCCAACATTAAGTCCTTTCGTTATCTTTGGATACATTCTAAAATCACCTTTCGGTGGTGACGGTTGGATTCCAAGTGTTGATAACATGGAAGACGTTATTGGTGGTCACATTTGGATTGGTACAATCGAAATTCTAGGTGGAATTTGGCACATTTTAACTAAGCCTTTCGCTTGGGCTCGTCGTGCTTTTGTTTGGTCTGGAGAGGCATACCTTTCTTACAGTTTAGCTGCTGTATCACTTATGGGTCTAATTGCAGTACCTATGGTATGGTTTAACACTACTGTTTATCCAAGTGAATTCTTTGGTCCAACTGGTCCTGAAGCATCACAATCTCAGGCATTTACTTTCTTAGTACGTGACCAACGTCTAGGTGCAAATGTTGCTTCTGCACAAGGTCCTACTGGTCTAGGTAAGTACTTAATGCGTTCTCCTACTGGTGAGATTATTTTCGGTGGTGAGACAATGCGTTTCTGGGATTTCCGTGGTCCATGGCTTGAGCCTTTACGTGGTCCAAACGGTCTTGATTTAAACAAATTAAGAAATGATATTCAGCCTTGGCAAGAACGTCGTGCTGCTGAGTACATGACTCACGCTCCTCTAGGTTCTCTGAACTCTGTAGGTGGTGTAGCAACAGAAATTAATGCTGTTAACTATGTTAACCCACGTAGTTGGTTATCTACTTCACACTTCGTACTAGGATTCTTCTTCTTTATTGGGCACTTATGGCATGCTGGACGTGCGCGTGCTGCAGCTGCAGGATTTGAAAAAGGTATCGATCGTGATAACGAGGCAGTTCTTTCAATGCGTCCGTTAGACTAAAACTTTATAATTCTATAAATATATTTTTATATTTATAGAATTATATTTTAAACAAAAAATAATTAGTTTTTATTTAAAAATATTGCTAATATAATTATGTAGCCTTCGTGGTGGAATGGTAGACACTCATGACTTAAAATCATGTGCGGTTAACGCGTGCCGGTTCAAGTCCGGCCGGAGGTACTTTTTAAAATATAAGTTCTAATCAGTAATACAGAAAGTAGAAAATTTTCTAGATTGTGATCTAATCTTTCCCGATTATACTACTATATTATTGTCATGTTGAAGTTTAATGCCACAGATAGGATTCGAACCTACACAAAACAACTTAGAAGGTTGGTGCCCATCCCTTAGGCGACCGTGGCTTGTTAACGTCTAAATATATTATACCCCCTTTTATTTATTTTTTATATTACTACAAAATAATAGGCCTTTATGAGTTTAAAACTCAATAAAAACTATTATTTTGTAGGAATTTTAGTGAAATTCTCACTTCGACTAAAAAAATTTGTAGTCGTTTTATACTTGACTTAATGTAATTTTAACTTCCATCAATCAAATATTGTGCTCAGGGTTATTTATATAGTTCTTTTACTAGACGTATTGTAAAGAAACCTGGAACTAGTGCTGTAACTAAAGCTATGAAAACTTGACTACTTGAGATGCCCATCGTTGGTCAATAAGCTGTATTAAATTATTGCCTTTCAGAACCGTACATGAAACGTAAATTTCATACGGCTCAATGCCTTTGTTTTGTTCATTTTTTAACTTTTAAGTATATTATACAAAGTGACAAATGGCAGTTAAGGTTTTAGTAATCTCTTTGACATTATGTGAGACCTAGATCTTTGTCTTAACTCGCAACTGTATGAAAAGATTCCTAATTTCATCAGACGAACAAGTTCTTTCTAAAAATATTATAGAGGGGTTCTCTGTATATCAAGGATTCAAATAAGACTTGACTATATGAAAGAATTATAGACGGTATGTATGTTAAACAATGATGCCTAGTAATCTAGTATTATTATACTAACAGTAACTTGATGTAATTGCCAGAGTTTTCGTTATCGATAACCTTTTCCTATTTCTGACTCTTAATTAGCTTATACAGTATAAGAGTTAACCGAATATTGTATTAATAAGAGTGTTTACCCTGTACTTGGGTAATGAGAGTGACGTTTATTTATACCGCATTACTCATATTCTTAGAAAGCTTTTCATTTGTTAGATGAATTTAGATCGCCGTAAAATTCAAGGGTTACCTTACATCACAATGGTTAATTACCCAGAATTCATTCTAGCGCTCTAAGCGTGCCGCACTCTTTCACTCCTATAATAGATAAATTAATAAATTTGTGTTCTTGTCTTTCTAAGATTTAGAAATCCAATGGTAAATCGAAATTATTTTAGTATTTTTACAGATTTCCTTGGCGTGCAGAAAGCAGTACAACTACTAGAGGACCTGCTATTACGATAAGTAGTAATGATCCTAGTTGCGCGATTAATTCAAAGTTCATGTTAAAAGATTAGTAAAAAAATATTGATAGTAAAGATATTTAAAACGGTTATTATGAAAATTATGCCGTTTTAGATTGTAGATTTTTTATCTAAAGCTTACAGAAGCTTGCCAAACGAAAGCTAGAAGAAAGAAAAGAACAGGAATTATTGGTAATACGTCTACAATTGGATCAAATGGAGCGTATGCTTCTGGTAGTCGAGCTAAAAGTAAATCATTACTAAATAAAATTTCAATGTTCATGTTAAACATTAGTTTAACCTCCATAAAGATGAACGTAGAAAGCCGATACCCATTGATAGGTACAACTAACCCTTCCCGAACCGTACGTGCATCTTTCGATGCATACGGTTCTCCCTTCATTAATGATTTAACGTGCTGTAATATTAGGTTTCGCGAATTCGGATAATTTTATACTATCATATGACCCATTATGTATTTCCACGTTACCCATTTTGTATACTGGAATCTGTTTCCTAGTTAGCGCAGACATCATACCGCTAATGGTATCTGGTTTGGCACCTTTGTCTTTTACGCTTAATACAGGCTTGTCTATCTTTATGACTTTTTCACCCTTCTTACCATATGTAACTTTTAGTGAATTACTATGTTTTGTAAATATTCTCTTTAAAGATGGACGATGGCGTTCAACTAGTGTAAAACCACATGAGAATTTTAAGATGTACCAAATTCACTATTCGTATCATTAAGCTTTGTTAAACTATCTAATCTCATTAAGAACTTTTGTTTGCTCATTTCCATGATTTTCCTATGTTTTGATTAAATTAATAAGCTACTCCTCTTCTCAAAAGATTCGCTCTTCTGATGCATGAGTTCTTCTGCCACTCGGTCTCGTGATAAGACTCGAGGATGAATTGTTTATCCCATCTTAGATTATCTTTAGGCAATTTTGTGTGTTTGTTTTTTACAGCAATATAAAGAGCATATTTCTCTTTATATGAATTATTTAAGTTATAGGTACTCGAGCGTTTCCAGACCATTAATGTCTTTATTGTGTACTTTCTGATAACTGTTGTCTCCACCTATCTTTGAGACATTTAGAAAGTAATTAAGCTTATATATACTTTATTTGCTTACCTGGCACAGTAGACCACACCGCCCTTTTCTCTTCTAATATGCCATATCGAATTATAGATTCTTACATATTTTTCGTCAAACCATTATAGATTTTTACCTTACTTAATTAGGGTTGCAATTCTTTCAGGCAGTATACAACCCACCCAGAACCACTTTCATAACATGCTATTGTCCCGTTAGGGTTTCCCCATCACAGTAAGTTAAGCCCCTTTATATCGAATGTTATCATCGATTACTCGTATTACTGAGTTACTGTCTTCTAACTGCACACCCGCACATAGGTATCTGTACTTTGTGGTTTTGCTGAGTTAACAACTATAGTTTAATGGATTTTATAGGAATCGACAAATGAGACTATTATTTAAAATATTCAAAACTTGATTTTTGGTTTTCAAAACGGTACTATATAAGCAGTTGCCTTCTTAGCTCAGGGGCTAGAGCATCGTATTTGTAATGCGACGGTCGTCGGTTCGAATCCGACAGAAGGCTACAGTCGCGGATGTAGCTCAGTGGTAGAGCGCAACCTTGCCAAGGTTGATGTCGTGGGTTCGAATCCCATCATCCGCTGAATACTTTTAATTTATATAGCGGGGTAGAGCAGTCTGGTAGCTCACGGGGCTCATAATCCTGAGGTCGATGGTTCAAATCCATCCCCCGCCAATTTAGTATATGGTTATTAGAGACCACTTATTTTCCACTATTCTACCTAGATGCCTTGAGAGTGTATGGAGCGGGTGATTATCAATAACGCGAATGTTTATTAATAAACGGAGAAGAAGGGATTCGAACCCTTGGTACGCGAAAACGTACACTCGATTAGCAATCGAGCTCTTTCGGCCACTCAGACACTTCTCCAGTGGTACTATAAATTTATAAAGCTGAGGCGGAAGGATTCGAACCTTCGAATGACGAGGCCAAAACCCGTTGCCTTACCGCTTGGCTACGCCCCAATAGAACTCTCATGTGACTATTATATCGTAATTACATTCAGAATTCTATTGGTTAAAACTTTAAACTAATCGATAAATGTATCGTAAGCTTTATTATTCATCCTGACATATGTGTTAATATTTATTTGTCTATTAATCCTTCAATTGATACTTGAAGAAAAGAAGCAAGTTCTGCAGCTTTCTTCTCAATTTCACTTAATGGAAGAGGTGCACCAACCTGGGTTAATGGAATATTTGGTTTACCTTTGATTCGAATGAAGATAGTTCGACTAGGATTGATTCCTTCTTTTATTTCAACACGAACAGCCTCAATATCTTCGATTGAATAAACAAGATCGATTTCGCGGTTTTTACCTGGGAATCCCCATCGGAAAATTCGCATAATACCCTTATTTTTGTCAAACTCGTTAAAACCCTCACCAACTTTCCAAAAGATAACTAACCATTGGTATATACTTAGTAATATACCTGCTGTGCCATAGAAACACATAACGATACCTTGCGGGAAAAAGACGATCTCTTTAGCATCAAGAAAGAATACTAAGTTAAATTGGAAGTAGCTAGAAAGACCGACAATGAAAAAACCTGCTGCACCTAGGAGAATAACAGACGCCCAAAAATAATTACTGACTCTACGGGATCCAACTATCTTCTCGCGAAATCTATTTTCATCTCTAAAGATATTATCACCTTGAGAAGGATTTAAAAAGTTAATCATATTATATTAAATGCTTAAATGGATAGTTTGTAGTTATTGTGATTTCTTAGAGGGGTACTCCCTCTAAGAAATACTTATGCAATAATGTTTAAAACAACTCCAGCACCAACGGTACGACCACCTTCACGAATTGCGAAACGCATTCCTTTTTCAATCGCGATTGGTTGAATTAACTCAACTTCCATCTTAATACGATCACCAGGCATAACCATCTGTGCAGAACTATCATCATCAGCACGGAATGATTCAATTTTACCAGTTACATCTGTAGTTCGTACGTAGAATTGAGGGCGGTAACCTTCGAAGAATGGCGTATGACGCCCACCCTCTTCCTTTGTTAGAATATAAACTTGTGAGTCGAATTTCGTATGAGGGTTGATTGTTCCAGGCTTTGCGATAACCATACCACGTTCGATGTCAGCCTTCTGAATACCACGCAGTAGGATACCACAGTTATCTCCAGCTAACGCTGAATCTAAACTCTTCTGGAACATTTCTAGACCAGTTACTGTTGTTTGGCGAGTATCCTTAAGACCTACTAGCTCAACAGTTTCTCCAACGTTTACAACACCACGTTCAACTCGTCCTGTAGCCACTGTTCCTCGACCAGTAATAGAGAAAACGTCTTCTACAGCCATTAGGAAGTCTTTGTCAGTAGCACGTTCAGGAGTAGGGATATAAGCATCTACTTCATCCATTAGGTTAAAAATCTTATCTACCCACTTATTATCACCTTTTTTAAGTTCTGGGTTTGACGTTAGGGCCTCAACAGATAGCAGCGCAGAACCAGCCACAACTGGGATATCATCACCAGGGAATTCATAGTTACTTAGAGTTTCACGAACCTCTAATTCTACTAATTCTAGTAATTCTTCATCGTCCACTTGATCTTCTTTATTTAAGAAAACCACAATGTTAGGTACACCTACCTGCTTTGCAAGTAAGATGTGCTCTTTTGTTTGTGGCATAGGACCATCTGCCCCAGAAACTACTAAAATAGCTCCATCCATCTGTGCTGCACCAGTAATCATATTTTTAACATAATCTGCGTGCCCTGGACAGTCTACGTGTGCATAGTGTCTAGTTTCTGTCTCATACTCTACGTGAGCTGTATTAATTGTAATACCACGAGCTTTTTCTTCCGGTGCCGAATCAATATCTGCATAACCTTTTGCTGTAGAATTACCTAAAGTGGCTAAAGTCATTGTGATAGCTGCTGTTAAAGTAGTGTGAAACTAGATAATTATACTCATGATAGAATAACTACCTGTTCCCGAACCGTACGTGCACTTTTCAGTGCATACGGCTCTCCAGAAATCTTGCGTTCACTTTACCCCAAAAGCAACGCCCGGGATAATAGTACGGTCAATTAGATCCCATACCCCTAAATAGGGTTCCTTTCGCTAAATAGAAATTCTATTTTTTAGCGAACTCTATGATTTATATACGTTGACGAAGAGTAAGTAAAGTTTTAGGTCTCTTTATTTGATACCCATCCGTTTGGAAGAAGGTAGATGTAAGTGTTGAGTAGTCCCCGTCCTTGGAAAACTTAAGAAGGGTACACTTTTAAGACTAATAATCTTTATTTGTCTCACGGTGACCAAGGTCCACATCAATTTAAAGATTTAAGCCTTGTAACTTTGACCATACTTTTGATTTATCAAAAATCTACTTATTTAATCAGAATTTTATATTAAAAATTACAAAATTTATTAATACAAACTTTATTGACATGCTTTTTTCCCTGTTAGGTTTACCTTTAAGGTTAGTCATTGATTTTACCCACACCAAACAATGGGACAGTACTCTCAAATACAGTGACGTCAAATGAAAATTAAAACATTCGCACTTTTCCGTGGTCTACGTGACCAATCGTACCAATATTTACATGCGGTTTTGTACGCTCAAACTTTTGACGTGCCATTATTGAATCCTTTCAATTAAATTTTCATTTTGGTGAATTTTAAAAATGTTTAATGTTATTTATTTAAACGCATTATGTTAGAATCTAAACTGTGCGTAAGCTTTGTTCGCTTCTGCCATTCGATGGATTTCTTCACGCTTGCGGACTGCTGCTCCTGTATTATTGAAAGCATCCAGGATCTCGTTCGATAATTTTGATACCATTTCGCGACCCGAACGTGTTCGTGCTGATTTTATTAACCAGCGGAGTGCTAAACTTGTTCCACGGTCAGCCTTAACTTCTAATGGTACTTGGTAAGTAGAACCACCTACACGGCGAGCTTTAACCTCCACTAATGGAGTAACGTTTACAACTGCTTGACGTAATACTTCTAACGGATCTTGTTGAGTCGAGTCTTCAATCTTTTTCATCGCTTGATAAAAGATTTGTTGAGCTAAGGTCTTCTTACCTTTCAGTAAAAGTCTATTAATTAACATAGTAACCAGTGTACTGTTATAAATAGGGTCTGGTGTGATTAGACGTTTTTTTGCGGTTCTTCTACGAGACATATATTTGTGTTTTATAAAAATTAAATGATATTTTCTTCGAAATGTTTTTAAGTTTCTTTAAATTCAAGGCATAAATTTACCTGAATTTGCAGATAATTAATCTTGTTTCTGGCAGTTAGTTTTTAGGACGCTTAACTCCATACTTCGAACGACCTTGGTTTCTGTTTTTAACTCCTGCAGCATCTAACGAGCCACGAACAACATGATAACGAACACCAGGAAGATCTTTTACTCTTCCTCCGCGGATTAGAACTACAGAATGTTCTTGCAGATTATGCCCAATTCCAGGAATGTAAGCAGTTACTTCAAAACCAGAGGATAATCTTACCCTTGCTACTTTTCTAAGAGCAGAATTTGGCTTTTTCGGCGTTGTCGTGTAAACTCGCGTACAAACACCACGTCTTTGTGGACAGAGTTTTAATGCAGGAGATTTTGTTTTCTTATGAAGTTTCTTTCTTTGAAAGCGTATAAGTTGTTGAATAGTAGGCATAATGTTAATGAATTGGTTTAATGGTTAATAAGAATGCTAATTAGTTAAGCAACGGTATCTACAACATATTTAAAAGATTTCACATCTAATATAGCGATTTGTGATAAAACTTTTCTATTCAAGATTACTTTTGATATTTTTAATTTATTAATGAATTCACTATAACTAACGCCATAAACTCTTGAGGCAGCATTGATTCGACGGATCCATAATTTACGGAATTCACGCTTACGCTTACGTCGATCAATGTAAGAATAGCGAAAAGCTTTCATACTTTGTTGATTTGCAGGACGGTACAGAGTAGAATGTGCGCCTACAAATCCTTTATTAAATTTCAGTACTTTTTTACGATGCTTTCGTGCGACCGAACCACGTTTTACTCGACTCATTTTAAAATCTCCTTCTATATGATAATGGGCTTGGCATATCTTCTTTAATGGAAAACAAACAAAAACAATGTTTTTTAGCTTAACTTTGAATATAATATGCAATGAAATGTACGTATATACACTAATCTAGTGATGATTCGACCTGACGGATAGATCGGAAAAATTCTAGGGTAGTTTTGATTTCACTATATGAAAATTATTCAGAGATAGAGTAAACCGTATACTCTACAATTGAATATAAATAATTGTAGCAATTACATTCTGTACTAATACTATAATTTTTCTCTTTTTTGTCTTCTCTTTCTATTAACACTCTTTATTTGATATGTCAGCTGATTTTTAAAGCTTTTCTGAACATAAATAAAGAATAAGGCTTTTAATTTGATGTTGTTAATGTTTGAATTAGCTTAATCACCTAATTAATCAAAAGATTGTCTTACGGACTTGCAAATTTAAATTAATTTGCTACAATGATCATACCATTAAAAATTGGGAAAAGTAATAGAAAGTACCAAATTTAGGAATATCTTTACTAAGAAGTAACTCTTAAGTAAAAGAAGCTTCTGACGCACTATACTTGATAATAAAGAAGTTTTAACGAAAATTAATTTTATAAGTTAATTTATTAAATTAAAACAAAACTTTCTAAATTTTTAACATAGAGATAGGATATAACTGTCGTCTGACGAAACTTATAATCGATCTCTTAAAGCTATGCTAACACTAAAGATTTTTGTATACACTGTCGTGATTTTCTTTATTTCACTTTTCATTTTTGGATTCCTTTCTAATGATCCAGGTCGTAACCCGAATGCAAAAGATATGTAATATGGTATAAAAGAAATGTCTATTCTTTTGTAATAGACATTTCTTTTATTAAATGTAAAAGTAAATTGTGCTAGGGGCTGTAGTTCAACTGGTTAGAGCACCGCCCTGTCAAGGCGGAAGTTGCGGGTTCGAGTCCCGTCAGTCCCGAATATTAACAACTGTAAGTGAAGCAATAAAATTTATACTTTTAAGTGTTCTAATTTCTACGCAAAAGTTTGTATACTAAATATGAATTATTAACGAAAATGGTTGAACCTCTTTTATCAGGCATCGTTTTAGGCCTAATTCCAGTGACTATCGCTGGACTATTTGTTACTGCGTATCTACAATACCGTCGTGGTGATCAATTAAACTTCTAACTTAGAAGTTAACACTGTCAAGTGTTAACTTCTAGATTAGAAACTATAGTGCCATAAATCAGAGTTGGTAGCTCAGTTGGTAGAGCATTCGGCTTTTAACCGACCGGTCCTGGGTTCGAGTCCCAGCCAACTCAAGACCTTTATTTTTGATAAAAACTTTTGTATAATATTATCGTAAAGCCGGGATAGCTCAGTCGGTAGAGCAGAGGACTGAAAATCCTCGTGTCACCAGTTCAAATCTGGTTCCTGGCAATATAACAATAGGTAAGTATTTCGTGTGTCTCGTCTGAAGAGAGGAGAATCTCAATGACAATTAGCCCACCAGAACGCGAGGCAAAAAAAGTTCAGGTTGTTGTTGATCGTAACCCTGTTGAAACGTCATTTGAAAAATGGGCTAAGCCTGGACACTTTTCACGTACGTTATCAAAAGGACCTGCTACGACAACTTGGATCTGGAACCTTCATGCTGATGCACATGACTTCGATAGTCATACAACAGACTTAGAAGATATCTCAAGAAAAGTTTTCAGTGCTCACTTTGGTCAATTAGCAATTATTGAAATCTGGATCAGTGGTATGTTTTTCCACGGTGCCCGCTTCTCTAACTATGAAGCTTGGGTAATGGATCCTACCCATATCAAACCAAGTGCTCAAGTAGTTTGGCCTGTAGTTGGTCAAGAAATCTTGAATGGTGATGTTGGTGGTGGTTTCCAAGGTATCCAAATTACATCTGGTTTCTTCCAGATTTGGCGTGCCGCAGGTATCACTAGCGAACTTCAATTATATAGTACAGCTATTGCTGGACTTATTATGGCAGCTTTACTTTTCTTTGCTGGTTGGTTCCATTACCACAAAGCAGCTCCAAAACTAGAGTGGTTCCAAAACGTTGAATCTATGCTAAACCACCACCTAGCTGGATTATTAGGTCTAGGTTGTTTATCATGGGCTGGACACCAGATTCATATTTCTCTACCTGTTAATAAACTTTTAGATGCTGGTGTAGATGCGAAAGAGATTCCATTACCACATGAGTTTATGATTAACCGCGATCTTATGGCTCAATTATATCCAAGTTTTGCTAAGGGTCTAACACCATTCTTTACGCTAAACTGGTCAGAGTACTCAGACTTCCTTACTTTCCGAGGAGGGTTAAACCCTGTAACCGGCGGATTATGGTTAAGCGATACAGCTCACCACCACTTAGCACTATCTGTTTTATTCATTGTTGCCGGTCACATGTACCGAACAAACTGGGGTATTGGACACAGCATGAAGCAGATCTTAGAAACTCACAAGGGTCCTTTCACTGGCCAAGGTCACAAAGGACTTTATGAGATTTTTACAACTTCTTGGCACGCACAGTTAAGTCTTAACTTAGCAACTCTAGGTTCGTTATCAATCATCGTGGCTCAGCACATGTACGCTATGCCACCATACCCATACCTAGCTACAGACTATGGAACACAGCTTTCAATTTTCACACACCATATGTGGATTGGTGCATTCTGTATTGTAGGTGCTGCTGCTCACGCAGCTATCTTTATGGTACGTGACTATGATCCAGCCAGCAACTATAATAACCTACTAGACCGTGTACTTCGTCATAGAGATGCTATTATTTCTCACCTAAACTGGGTTTGTATCTTCTTAGGTTTACACAGTTTTGGTTTATATATCCATAACGATACAATGTCTGCACTTGGTCGTCCACAAGATATGTTCTCTGATACGGCAATTCAACTTCAGCCAGTATTTGCACAATGGGTACAAAACACACACTACCTAGCACCTAACTTAACAGCTCCAAATGCGGACCTGGCAACTAGTGCTACTTGGGGTGGAGATATTGTAACTGTAGGTGGTAAAGTTGCAATGATGCCAATTCCTCTAGGTACTGCTGACTTCATGGTTCACCATATTCACGCTTTTACTATCCACGTAACAGTACTTATTCTATTAAAAGGTGTTCTTTTTGCTCGTAGTTCACGCTTAATCCCTGATAAAGCAAACCTAGGTTTCCGATTCCCTTGTGATGGACCTGGACGTGGAGGAACATGTCAAGTTTCTGCATGGGACCATGTTTTCCTTGGTCTTTTCTGGATGGTGCGATCTGTTATTATTTAAACTGAAAATCAGGAAGAATAAAAATTAAACTATTTGTAAATAAGGTTAAAATCCTTAATGATATCTTGATCATTTTGTTTCTCTACACGGGTTGTCTACTATATGCAGACAACAAAGTAAAGCAAAAGAGAGACATTCTTGATATAAAGAAACCTACATAAGCTGTTTGTACCAGAAAAACCGATTACCAGTACTACAATTAACGTGTTGTAAAATAGAGTTTACGTTTTCATCCAAACGTATTGCTAGAGCTAAAATATTCTATTTAATCAGTAATGTACATATCTAACTATCAACGATTATTACAAATAGAACAGAAGGAATTTGAAAATTGAATATTATTACTACTTACTTCATCGTGGTGGCGTAATATCTCAATATTATCAAATAAGGATCTTTACAAAGAGTTTCAATAAAATAAGTAAAGAATTAGTTAACTTTTAGATCCCAATAGGAGTCGTCATGTGCGAGTACGATAGCAACTGGGAAACCACAAACTGGCAACATGCCCAAGGTCAGGTTTCCAAACTTCAATACCGAATTTATAAACATCAAAAAATATTAAAAAGATATTACTTGCAGCGTGTTTTAATAAAATCCCTATCTGCAAAACTTCTTATTAGTGAACTTACAATCAGACAATATAAGCAAAACTTCTCAGACGAAAAGAGACAAGAAATAATTAATAGTATACGTATAAAGGATCCAAATAACTTATTTGATATCAAAAATACGTCAAGGCTAACCACTATTCTTAACGTAATACAAGAACGCTTAATTTTTTACGCAATTGTTCCTGGCTGGTACGCTAAATTTAAGCTCAAAACAACTACGCCACTATACAAATCACCACATCATACGACAATCAAAGAGATTGAGCAAATATTATTAGATACAAAATCAAGGTATGCCATCCAGGTTAGTATAAAACTGGCGACCATTGTAAATGGATCTACTCGAACCTCTAAGTTTAAAGAGCTTCCGATTTCTCCTGTAATTGGCAATCTTCTTGTACCTTATATGTACTACTTACAAAAGAGAGAGAACAGTAAATTACAAAGTATAACGTCAAACAATAAGAAGAGTGTGTTACCTTGTTACGATCCTTTTAGAAATCTCCTTCTTGACTTAATAGCTCACAACTTAAAAAAGGTTTTATTACACTTAGGCAAAAATTTAGGCATTAGTCAGGAAATAAAAGTTATAACAGCACAGAGGACTAATAAAATATTTCTATTTCATAGAGATATAAAAACTCTACGAGAGATGTTTACCTTAGTTCTTAATTTGTCAAAAGCAAGTCACAGTAAGACTTTATTACCGGGTAATGCTCAAATAATCGACTTTGTTCACGGTATCTCTCTATATAATTTTAAAATTCATATACAAGTAATAAACCGGCGTTTAACAGTTTCTATATGTCCAGACGAAAAGAGCCAACGATATTATCTGAAAATGTTCAGTCAAATAAGTCACTATAATCGTACTGTGTCCACATATACACTAATAACATTATTACGACCAATGGTATTACAGTGGGCCACTTACTTTCAGTATTATAATTGTAAGGAAACTTTTGTTCTTTTAAACTATAAAAGTAATCAGATTTTACGCGCTTGGGTTTTTCGACGTGACAAGAAAAAAGGTCGTAATATGGTGAAAGAAGTATATTTTCCTTCAGGGAACGTTTATAAATTTCCAAACATCAACCAAAAAAATAATTGGGTTCTATGTGGAATAATAAACAAAAACCCAGATAATAAACTTTTCCTACCACAATTACAATGGTTACTTATATTACAATAAATTATAAATCTGCTCCAAAATTGATTGGGTTTTTTAATTAATAAGAGCTGGATGAAATGAAACTTTCATGTCCAGATCTGATGACGAGTGTTTTTAAACCAAACACTTAGTTTAACTATAACTCAATTTCTGTAGTAATTTTCCACTTCAGTTGGAAGATGCAATCTGACGTTTGGGGAACTGTAACAGCAAACGGTATCTCTCATATCACGGGTGGAAACTTCGCTCAAAGTGCTATTACAATTAATGGTTGGTTACGAGATTTCTTATGGGCGCAAGCTTCTCAAGTAATTCAATCTTATGGATCAGCATTATCAGCATACGGACTTATTTTCCTAGGTGCACACTTTATCTGGGCATTTAGTCTTATGTTCCTATTCAGTGGACGTGGTTATTGGCAAGAACTTATTGAATCAATTGTTTGGGCTCATAACAAGCTGAAAGTAGCTCCAGCAATTCAACCACGAGCTCTAAGTATTACACAAGGACGTGCTGTTGGTGTAGCACACTACCTATTAGGTGGTATTGCAACAACATGGTCATTCTTCTTAGCAAGAATTATCGCTGTTGGATAAGAAAAAAACTTATACCAAAATCTAAATATAAAACAAATTTTTGTCTAGTTTAACTAAAACAAAATTCTAAATAAGGTTTAAATGAAATGAAAACTAAAGGAGATTAAAAGCTATGGCAACAAAATTTCCGAAATTTAGCCAGGGTCTAGCTCAAGATCCAACTACACGCCGTATATGGTTTGGTATAGCTACAGCTCATGATTTTGAAAGTCATGACGGAATGACAGAAGAAAACCTTTATCAGAAGATTTTCGCCTCTCACTTCGGTCAACTTGCAATTATTTTCCTATGGACTTCTGGGAACTTATTTCATGTAGCTTGGCAAGGTAATTTTGAACAATGGGTAACAGACCCATTACATATTCGTCCAATCGCACACGCAATCTGGGACCCACACTTCGGTCAACCAGCGATTGAAGCGTTTACACGAAGTAATGCAACAGGACCTGTAAACATCGCATTCTCAGGTGTATACCACTGGTGGTACACAATTGGTATGCGAACAAACAACGATCTTTATAACGCATCAATCTTCTTACTACTTGTATCAGCGCTTGCACTATTTGCAGGTTGGTTACACTTACAGCCAAACTATAAGCCAAAAGTTTCATGGTTTAAGAATGCTGAGTCAAGACTAAACCACCATTTATCTGGTCTAATCGGTGTGAGTTCACTTGCATGGACGGGTCACTTAATTCACGTGGCTATCCCTGAATCACGAGGTCAGCACGTTCGTTGGGACAACTTCCTTAGTACATCACCGCACCCAGCTGGTTTAGGACCATTCTTTAGTGGTAACTGGTCTGTTTACGCACAGAACCCAGATTCACAGAGTCATATCTTTGGTACTTCAGAAGGAGCTGGAACTGCGATTCTAACATTCCTTGGTGGTTTCCACCCAGAAACAAAGAGCCTTTGGTTAACAGACATGGCACACCACCACCTAGCACTAGCTGTTCTATTTATTATTGCTGGACACATGTACCGTACAAACTTCGGTATTGGTCACAACATGCAAGAAATCTTAGAAGCTCATAACCCACCTAGTGGGAACTTAGGGGCTGGTCACAAAGGATTATATGATACGGTAAACGAATCATTACACTTCCAACTAGGTCTAGCATTAGCGTGTGTTGGTGTAGCTTGTTCTTTAACAGCGCAACACATGTATTCATTACCAGCATACGCATTTATGTCGCAAGACTATACAACTATGGCTGCTCTGTATACTCACCACCAATATATTGCAGGATTCATCATGACGGGAGCGTTTGCACACGGTGCGATCTTCTTCATTCGTGATTACGACCCTGAGCAAAATAAAGGGAATGTTTTAGCACGTATGCTAGAGCACAAAGAAGCAATCATTTCACACTTAAGTTGGGTTAGTTTATTCCTAGGATTCCATACGTTAGGGTTATACGTACACAATGACGCAATGCAAGCTTTTGGTACACCAGAGAAACAGATCTTAATTGAGCCTGTATTCGCACAATGGATCCAAGCGGCACAAGGTAAAGCGTTATACGGATTTGACGTAATCTTATCGGCTAATTCAAACGCTGCTGTTTCGGCAAGTGAAACAATCTGGTTACCAGGTTGGTTAAGCGCTATCAACGATGGCACAAACACATTATTCTTACCAATTGGACCTGGTGACTTCTTAGTACACCACGCTATCGCTTTAGGTCTTCATACAACAACACTGATTTTAGTAAAAGGTGCTTTAGATGCACGTGGATCAAAACTTATGCCGGATAAGAAAGATTTCGGTTACAGTTTCCCATGTGACGGACCTGGTCGTGGTGGAACGTGTGATATCTCTGCATGGGATGCTTTCTACCTAGCTGTATTCTGGATGCTAAACACAATCGGTTGGACAACTTTCTACTGGCACTGGAAGCACATCACTCTATGGCAAGGAAATGTTAGTCAATTTGATGAATCATCTACATACATTATGGGATGGCTTCGTGATTACCTTTGGTTAAACTCATCACAGCTAATTAACGGTTATAACCCATTCGGGATGAATAGCTTAGCTGTTTGGGGCTGGATGTTCCTATTCGGACACCTAGTGTGGGCTACAGGATTCATGTTCCTAATTTCATGGCGTGGTTACTGGCAAGAGCTTATTGAAACTCTAGCTTGGGCTCACGAACGTACGCCTTTCGCTACTGCTGTGCAATGGAAAGATAAGCCTGTTGCACTATCAATTGTACAAGCACGTTTAGTTGGTCTAGCACACTTCTGCGTAGGTTATGTATTCACGTACGCAGCATTCTTAATTGCATCAACATCTGGAAAGTTTGGATAATCTGAATAGACAGACGTTTGAGTAATATAAGTGAGATAAGAGAAGGGGACACGTTTACGACAAAACCCTTCTCGCCCCATTTAATTCATTAAATGGCTTATTAGTGATAGCTTGAAAAAAGAAATTGACTTGTTGTATAAAAAAGTTGAGGACATACTAATTCAAGCTATCATGATGCGAAAGCAACATAAATTTTAAGAGGAGTTTAATATGGCAGGTTCTACGGGAGAACGCCCTTTTTCGGATATTGTTACTAGTATTCGTTACTGGGTAATTCATAGCGTTACTATTCCGTCATTATTCGTAGCAGGATGGATTTTTGTAAGTACAGGTCTAGCTTACGACGTTTTTGGTACACCACGTCCGAACGAGTATTTCACTGAGACGCGTCAAGATGCTCCTTTAATCTCTGATCGTTTTGGTGCCTTAGAGCAAATGGATCAATTAATTAAATAAAACAAAGTTATGACAACAAATAAAACGTTTACGTACCCGATTTTTACTTTCCGCTGGCTGGCTGTTCACGCTCTGGCGGTACCAACTGTTTTCTTTATTGGTGCAATTTCTTCGATGCAGTTTATTCAGCGTTAATGAAATGCTACTTGAATTTTATTCAGGCTAAAGTTAACCCGAAGAGTATTTGACTTTCCAGTCAAATACTTCCTAACACTATTTTTACATTAAGAAAAATGTAAGTACGATTCAAAAATACTACTGTAAAATTTATATAAGTGATTAAAAGTAAACCCTAAAACTAAAATGTCAATACTGTTATGAAAATCATGTACTCTAATTTCTCCTAATAACAGACTACGAAGTAAATGCGATTACACTCTATCTAAAACCAAGACTTGATTTCCAAGTTTACAGAATTTCTAGTAAATTATATAGATAAAATTTTACAGGAATAAGTACATAGTTCCTGTACATGAAATATCAAAAGTCCAATTTAGTAATTGCTAAAACAAGATAAATGTCACTTAATCTGAATATAAATGTAAGCAAAATTTATTAATCGAAAATGTTCCAACCAGATAAAAATATAAAAGCTAGGTGATATTAACGTATCCTCCCTAGATTTACAGGAAGTATAAAACGATCCTACGAATTCAAATTTTCTAGTTAAATTATTTAGAGGTCTTTATGACACAACCAAATCCAAACAAACAATCAGTAGAATTAAACCGTACAAGTCTTTACTGGGGTTTATTACTAATTTTTGTTTTAGCTGTTCTATTTTCTAGTTATATTTTCAACTAAACTATTTTCAGCAAACACACGAGAAATTAAGAATTTCTCAATCTTAAACTTTGATAAAGGAATATTGTATGTCTAATTCAGGAACTACAGGACGAATTCCACTATGGTTCGTGGGAACAATCGCAGGTACAGCCGCTATCGGTTTATTAGCGCTCTTCTTCTACGGCTCATACTCAGGACTTGGGTCTTCACTGTAACACACCAAATGTATACGTGGGTAATATTACCCACGTGTACATTTTATTAAATGTTTAAATTTAGTTATAATATCAAATATTAAAGAAAAATAGAATAAATTAAAATTACATGTCTGCTTCTTTTTTACCTTCTATTTTCGTACCATTAATTGGATTAGTTCTTCCTACACTATTTGTAGGCTCATTCTTCATCTATGTAGGAAAAGAACAAATTAATTAAAGAAAGTATTATGTAAATCGGTAACATACCGTTCTTACAAACTCTGTCACCAAAACTTTTTACAACACATATTAAAAGCTTTGGTGACAAAACCGTAAATTCGTCTCAGTGCGTCACGTATGCAACAGAGCTGACTATCTATTACATGAGAATAATGTAGAGAAAATTAATGGATTTTAGATATAAAGAAGAAAACACGCTCTAATTGTTTTAGAGATAAAAAAATGGTAATCAGTATTTGGGCCGTGCTGGATTTGAACCAGCGTAGGCGTAGCCAGCGGATTTACAATCCGCCCCCATTAACCACTCGGGCAACGACCCCTAACACATATTAAATATAACAGATAATATCGAAAATGTCCATATTCTAGTAAAATAGTAATAGATCAAAAGATTTCTAATTTAATCAACGGGTAAGAATTATCAGAAAAAACGACTTTATTCGAATTATAAGGTACAATAAGAACTAAGTAAGTACCGACAAACTCTGTACAGGCTATCATACCACTTATGGGATTAGTACGTGCAATAAACCAAGATCAAAAAAAGTATTAATTTTTAAAATTTTATGTCTCGCTACCGAGGTCCGCGTTTAAGAATTGTTCGACGTCTAGGAGAACTTCCTGGCTTAACGACAAAAACATCTAACAAATTACATCCTCCAGGCCAACATGGTGCTTCATCAAAACAAAAACTCTCACAATACTCAATCAGATTACGAGAGAAGCAGAAACTACGCTACAACTACGGTGTTACAGAACGTCAACTTCTAAATTATGTTAAAAAATCTCGAAAGGGTAAAGGATCGTCTGGTAAGATTTTACTTACTTTATTAGAGATGCGCTTAGATAACATAGCATATAGACTTGGACTTGCTCCTACAGTTGTTGCTGCACGACAACTTATTTCACACGGTCATATATTAGTTAATGGGAAATCTGTGAATATCCCGAGTTACCAGTGCCAGCCAAAAGATACTTTAAGTGTTAAAAACTCAAAAGCTTCTAAAGGTTTAGTAGAAAGAAATATCGAAGCTCTAGGAAATACAATAATTCCCGATCATCTATCATTTAATAAAGATCAACTAGAAGGAAAAGTCAATAATATAATTGATCGAAAGTCTGTAGCTTTAATAATTAATGAGCTTCTAGTAGTTGAGTACTACTCACGTAAAGTTTAACTATTCGATCTTATTAATAATCATCTTATACTAAAAGGAAAACTATGGCAAGACAACAGAAAAAAACATCAGGGCGTAATATAAAGCGTAAGGTTTCAAAAGGAGTTGTGCATATTAAGGCAACATTTAACAACACGATTGTATCAATCACTGATCCAAAAGGTGAAGTTATTTCTTGGTCATCAGCAGGTGCTTGTGGGTTTAAAGGAGCGCGAAAAGGTACACCTTTTGCAGCGCAAACAGCGGCAGAAAACGCTGCAAAAAAATCACTTGATCAAGGTATGCGACAAGTAGAAATCGTTGTTACAGGACCAGGTGCTGGTCGAGAGACTGCTATTCGTTCTATTCAAACTGCAGGACTAGGGATAAGTCTAATTCGTGACATTACACCTGTTCCTCATAACGGCTGCCGCCCGCCAAAGAAACGACGTGTTTAATCTACGTAGCAAATAATTCAGCAATTCTGACTATGAATAGCTAAAAATAGTTTTAGCTATTCATATTAAAATTTACCAAAATCATAAGGTGAGAACAAAACAAAAATAATACGACTAAATCTACATAAAATGCCCAGTTAAAACTCTCTGTCAGAAGCTGGAAGGAGCGAAAGTTCCACTTCCAGAAATTGCATGGAGGTAACCCTAAACCGACCTAAATTGAGTGAATTATTAAATATCAAATGCATAGAACATAAAATAAACGAAACTAAGAACCACTATGGACGATTCAAGATAGGACCACTAAATATTGGACAGGGTATAACTGTAGGAAACTCCTTACGCCGTACATTATTAAGCGATATTACAGGAATCGCCATCACTAATGCAAAAATAGCTGTTGACAAAAATCCGGCAAATTCAGAGGGTCTGACACCCACTAATAACTCAACAACGATATCAGATACAAATTTTCACGAATTTTCCTCCATTTCTGGCGTGCGCGAATCAGTCCTAGAAATTTTACTAAATCTTAAGAATATAGTTTTATCAGATGATAACGCTGACTTTAAGGATATTCAGAGAGGTTTCATAAATGTTAAAGGCCCGTATCGAGTAACGGCCAATGACCTTGTACTACCCGATACCATCAACGTCGTTGACTCCAATCAATACATCGCGACAATTATATCAGAGCAAACTTTCTCTATGGAAGTTTCTATTAAACAAGGACGTGGTATAACAGAGATTTCCACCCAAGTCGATTTACAGCAAACCGATGAAGCTGATCTGTTGACAATTGACGCAACGTATATACCGGTTAAAAAAGTTAACTATATTGTTGAGGAAGAAGCTATAGGAAATGATAACAGCTCATTGAAAGAAATTGTTATTCTAGAAGTTTGGACGAATGGAAGTATCGAACCCCAAGCTGCCGTTTCATCAGCGATAGAAACATTGGCAGACCTATATCGATCACTACAAAGTGCTATAATAATCTAACAATCTACAAAGATTAAAAACCCGATGATTTATCTAAAACTATACCAAATAAATAGATTTTTATACTAGTGCGAATCATCTAGAAAAATATACTAGAATCGAGAATCTTTTTTAATTAAGTACAAGTAACACTTGAACAAATTTAAATGTACACAAGAAATATTGAGATTAACAACCTCTAATAGAATCTCGTAATAAAAATAGTAAACTAAGCAGCCAACGTCCACGGGAAAATAGATTAGAGAGTGATTAAAACGACGATTTGAACTTCAAAATCGTGAGCTACTGAATTCAAAGCTGAGTATTACTGATGAATCAAGTTAAAAACTCACGTTAACTAGAATATTGAACCCTCAAACGAGAAACTTTTAATAAAAGACTGATTAAAATTTTTAAAAAGAATAGTATGCTTACGAGGCTCTCAGCTCCACAAAGCTGGAAAACACAACTTAATGAATATAAGATATGGATAAAAGAACTCGACTTTAAAACTAGACGTACGACAGAAATAGCTCTGGTATTTACAAAACATTAAATTTAATATACAAATATGGCTCCTACAACACAATATAAAAGCACTGGTAGACGAAAATCTGCTGTGGCACAGGTAATTCTAATACCTGGTAGTGGTAAAATCATCATAAATGGAAAAGACGGAACAGAATACATGCAATACAACCCTAAAATGATTGCTACCATCCAAGCGCCACTAAACTTACTCGATCTTGAGGAAGGGTATGACACACTTATACGCTCATCCGGAGGGGGACTAAATGGACAAGCTGAAGCAATACGACTTGGAATTGCACGAGCATTATGCAAAGTGGATGTCGCTAATCGTGGTACACTGAAATTAGCGGGATTCCTAACTCGAAATGCTCTTTGTGTTGAACGAAAAAAATACGGTCTTAAAAAGGCTAGAAAAGCACCACAGTTTTCTAAACGTTAAATTAATACGAATAATGAAAATATTAGGATCAAGTGCTCTAGAATACTCAAAGTTTTACATTGTCTACAAGCATGAAATAACGTTATAATGAATTCAGGATAATATTGGTCTATTGACTCTCTAATAAACCAGCTTTATCCAAGAAACTACCTAAACTATAATTAATTACCTAGGCACATACATTAAAGCAAGTCTATAAAAACCATTTATTATCTATATACTTTTATGATTAAATCATAAACTGTTAAAAATATGACAAAGATTTAAGAAACTTGCAAAAATTTTAATAATACAAATTACAGTAAAATACTATGTCAACAAAAACTGACGAAATCATTGAACAACTTAAAACAATTACTTTACTAGAAGCTGCCGAATTAGTAGCACAAATTGAGGAAACATTTGGTGTAGATGCATCAGCTCCAACAGGCGGCATGATGGTAGCAGCAATGCCAGGTGGTGCTGGTGGTGGTGCGGCAGAAGCTGCAGAAGAAAAAACAGAATTCGATGTGATAATTGAAGAGGTACCTTCTGCTAAGCGTATTACTGTAATTAAAGTTGTTCGTAACCTAACATCATTAGGATTAAAAGAAGCTAAAGGTCTAATTGAATCTACACCTAAAGCTGTAAGAGAAGGTGTATCAAAAGAGGAAGCTGAAGATGCAAAAAAACAACTTGAAGAAGCTGGAGCTACTGTTAGTATCAAATAAACTATTAGCATCAATTCAGTACATCAAAGCTAAAAGATTTATCGAAAAGAACTATCCTCTTTTACCTTATAAAACGTTATACGTGCTATCATAATAATGTGCGTGTAACAATGAAATTAATAACGTAAAGACTAAATAAAACCTTCATCAAAGACTTAATAAGATTAAGTCTTTTTGATAACTTGTTGGTCAACAAAGTCTCATTCTAAAATAGTAATGCAAATTTGTAGCTTAGTGTTACAAAAAACTTAATTACTATTTTACTCACGTATGTAAAATAATAAGGTTTAAATGAACTGAAGGAAAATCCTAGTGCGACAACGAACATCTTTCTACTTGTGAGTAATAAGGCTTACAAACACCGAAACTCTCACTACCTCAGTACCAGGTCACAAGAATTATCGATATTAGACGAAACGATCACTCAATCTAGTATAAGCCGATGAGAAAAATAATATAAATAAACATATTCTATATTATCATATAAAGCGATGGACTATAATAAACGAGTTATAAATAAGGTCATCGATAACGAAAATCCTTTAAATTACATCGTGTAACACGTTAATAAGGTTCTCGAGCGAAATTAGCCGAAATAAAACTACTACGATTAGGTAACACAGTATGGTACTGCTTGAACCCACGGTAAAAAGGAGACCGTACCATCAAAAGTAAAAGATAAACTTGCTCAACCAAAGAACCTTTTGTCCCAAAAGAACTCTCCTTAGAGAGAATTTTATGGTAACGATTTAAGATGAAGCAAAAATATCTGGTAATCAGAAACTAAAGCTGAGCCCTTAATCACGAGATTGGAAAGCTAGTCCAAAAAATAGCAATAACAAACCAAAAAATCGTGAGGAGCCGTATGAGATGAAAATCTCACGTACGGTTCTGAAAGGCAGCAGATTGATGAAATAAACGCTGACCTAAGTTACTTTAAAGGTGTAAAATACTATGGATATTATTTTAGTTTTTCAATTTTCACTTCTAGCTTTAATTGCAATATCTTTTCTAATGATTATTGCAGTACCTGTAGTTTTCGCGACTCCAGATGGCTGGAACAGTAACAAACAGTATGTACTTACAGGTGCCGCAGCATGGGCTGGTCTTGTATTTGTCGTTGGTGCATTAAATTCTGTTGTGGTTTAATTTAGTAAAACACCTTAAGAAGCTTTTAGCTTCTTAAAGTGTTTTATTAAATTATAACTTTAAACGTTACCCATAAATACTTATTCTTGAAATTCAAAACGGAGAAGGGGGGATTCGAACCCCCGGTAACTTTCGTTACGCTGGTTTTCAAGACCAGGACCATAAACCACTCGGACACCTCTCCAAAAATAAAATAAAGCTAAAACAGCCCTGAAGTTTCGGGATGACAGGATTCGAACCTGCGACCCTCGCATCCCAAATGCGATGCGCTACCAAACTGCGCTACATCCCGTAACAATGGTATTATAACTTTAAATCCAATATTGACTAGAGAATACTGAAAAGGGGTCAAGGAATGATAATATATTATTAAAAATAAATTCTACAAGGAAATTTTCATGAAAGACTTCACTACTTACCTTTCTACAGCACCTGTTATTGCGACAGTATGGTTCGGACTACTTGCAGGGCTATTAATCGAAATTAATCGTTTCTTCCCTGATGCATTAACATTCGCCTTTTAATTTATAAAAACTTAAGTTATGATAATTATTTATTATGACTTAAGCTTTATTAACCTACTTTGCCAATAAAAATTATAACTTTAAGACTTGGATTTAGTAGCGAATTCTATGATATTAAGAATGAATACTTGCGACATTTTAAACACTACTAACTTAGAGTAAGTAACTGCGCGAAATCTCACCGAATAAACTCAGCAAATATGCTAATATTTTCTCTAGAATAAATCAAAATTTTTATTCTTTTCTTTCTAAAAAATGCTCTTTATCGACACTAGGATAATGGTGTAAACGACTTCTCCAATAACTGTACTCATTATCAAAAAAAGACTTACTTGTATCCACTTTAACCCAATATAATATACGCGTATCTGAATGACGATTGAGTATACACGATAAAATTCTAAAGTTTGTAAAATCAATCCCCCCTGATCTGTAATCATCAGCAAAAAATCTCTCGACCTTTATAATATTTCTCGTATCTTTTGTTATATAAGTGAAATATTTCCTTCGTAACCATTGCCAACTTTTCATGGGATGACGATAAACCATCCAACGGCGTAGTATTAGACGAAGACGAAAATCACAAAAACCAAAAGTATCAAGCGAATCGGTATAACGGTAGTAATAACACCACCCTTGAATTATTGGATTCAATAAGTGTATAAGTCGCAAGGCTGTCGAACCCTTATTAGACCTAACGATTTTGCGGATATGACGTAAATGCTCCTTAGCATTAGAGAAGGAGGGGGTAGCCATAAGCGAATAACCACCTTTATTACACCACTGTTGCCTAATACTTACCCCTAGAAAATCAAAACCAGGTTTGAAATAGGTATGGGAATTCACCATATGGGTAAGAGTCTGACTCACTGGATCCATGACTAAACCAATAGGAAATAAAAATTTATCTAAAGATCTCTTTATATAAACCAAACCTGTGATTTCGGGGTAAGAAAGAACGAAAATATCGCCATAACGGGTGAATCCGATGTTCAATAAGTTAGAACTACTAAAACGACTAAAATCTATCTCCGTAGACTGAACTAAAGAAGGTATCTTTGACAATAAAACATTAAACAAGAATGTCGCGAGATTTGGTTCACTAAACTTTTTAAAGAGAGGAAACTCTTGATTATCTAAATATCCGGCTCTTACCCATACTCCTATCTGCGACCCCAACAACAAGAATCCACTTAACTGTAAAGATTGTATTAAGTAACTACGACTGACTCTATAACGAAACTTAATAATATGGGTCTTTAGAACGTATTGGTGTGGAACATTCTGAATTTGCTGAGTAATTGACTGTATTGCATCATGAGTACAATAGCCGGGCCTCGCCCCAAAAGAATTTAAATCGCAAGTAGTAAATCTAGCCTCCCACTCTGGCTCTAAAACTAACTTAACTAGATACTGTTTTATCAAATCTAAAAGTGACGGAAAATCCAAGTCCAAATTAGTGGATAAAATAGGCCAAGAAGTCTCATCCACCTTGATATCAAAGTTAATAAGATGTGCTAACTTAGAAAAATTAGTATAAACAAAATAATCCCTACTATCTGACCCAACGCTTTGGTGAATCGAGAGGAGCTTTGCAGACTTGGAAGAAAAAAGTAGTCTTTGTAAATTTCGCGTTTTTTTCAAATTAGTATATCGTGTCGATTTATATATTCGAGCTTGAATATTAAATACTGTATCTCGTATACTTCGCCAAGGAATATCATTCCGCTTATTCTTTACTGTTGTACGCATACTAATATTTAAATCCCTCCTATCTAACAAACTACTAAAATAAAATAATTATGGTTAACGTATGAATAACCATAATTACTATAAGTAAACAAAACTCACTAGTTTTCTAGTAAATACGAGGAAACAAGCTCTCGTATAATCTCCTATGATTTTTGCTTACGTAATAAAAACTTAGTAAATATTAATCAAAATATAAACCTATACTGTATCGAGGAGAATACTTGTATTATATTACGATCATGAGGCATCAAATAACGCCTGAATTCAGACTACCCCAATTGTCGCTAAATTCGTTTTGCTGCACAGTAATATTATATATTTAGTCAATAATAGCGATTTAAAATGGCTTATTTCACACCTGAGTACTAAGTGAATAACACTGATTTATGATTCAGGACTCACAAAGTAGAATCTAGAGACAACGTGAAAACTGAGAACAAGATGGACGAGTATGACCGAAGTCAAATTAAATTATAAATTTTTATTACTATTCGATTCAATCCAGAGGAACTGAAGTATTTACCCCACTAATTACTAGAAGATGATACGGTAAATCTACTCGATAATTGTAACTATTAACACTCTGGAATAGAAAAATATTAATATTTAAGTCATAGTTATTAGTATGACTTAAATATTATCAACTTTCTTTATTGATAAAAGGTAATAGACCTAAAGTTCGTGCTTGTTTAATAGAACTAGTTACTGCACGCTGTTGTTTTGCAGTAAGCTTAGTAATTCGTCGTGGTAAAATTTTACCTTGAACTGTAATAAACTTGCGTAGAAGATCTATATTTTTATAATCAATAACTTCAGATGGCTTTATAGAGGAAAAACGGTTATATGAGATTGCCATTATAGTATGAGTATTTAATTAGTTAAACCAGTCTGCATTCAGCAAATGGAGAATAAAGAGGACATCTTTTTTAACTTTACCATTAAATGTATTTTATGAAACGAAAATTGTAATCTTTGCAAAAGAGACAACTTGCTCGAAATTAAGTCAGAATTAAAATAAACCATGCAAACAAATTACTGTTACCAAAAATTATAACTAAAACCTTTACTTTTACCAAAATTTATACTTACTCACCTTGAAGCTAGATTCACATAAATTTTCAATAAATAAGATATAAACACCTAATGTGATTATTAACTTACTTATTGAAATGAATTATTTAGAGAACACTGCTTTGTATTCTGAAATAGCTTCTTTAACGATACCTTCAGCTTCTGGTGTGAAAGCCTGAGTTGAATTAAGAATCTCTGCATAGTTTGGCTTGTTTGTATTAATATACTCTCTTAAGCCAGCAAGGAAGCTTGGAACATCTTCAACAGCGATATCATCTAAGAAACCGTTAACACCCGTGTAAATAGTCGAAACCTGATCAGCTACAACAAGCGGTGCAGATTGTGCCTGCTTTAATAACTCACGTAAACGCTCACCACGAGCAAGTTGTGCCTGTGTCGCAGCATCTAAATCCGAAGAGAACTGAGCAAATGCTTCTAACTCAGCGAATTGTGCTAGCTCTAACTTTAACTTACCAGCAACTTGCTTCATAGCCTTAATCTGAGCAGCCGAACCTACACGAGATACTGAAATACCTACGTTAATCGCTGGACGAATACCCGAGTTGAAAATATCAGCTGATAGGAAAATCTGACCATCCGTAATAGAAATTACGTTTGTAGGAATATAAGCAGATACGTCACCAGCCTGAGTTTCTACAACTGGTAAAGCAGTCATACTCCCTTCCCCAAGCTCATCACTTAGCTTAGCAGCTCTTTCAAGTAGACGAGAGTGCAGGTAGAATACATCACCTGGGTACGCCTCACGCCCTGGAGGACGACGTAATAGTAATGACATCTGACGGTAAGCCTGCGCTTGCTTAGATAAATCATCATAAATAACTAAAGTATGACGACCCGTGTACATAAAGAATTCTGCTAGAGCAGCACCCGTGTATGGAGCAAGGTACTGTAACGTTGCAGGAGAGTCCGCATTCTCAGCTACAATGATAGTGTAGTCCATTGCACCACGCTCTTCTAACGTGTTTACAATTTGTGCTACAGAAGATGCCTTCTGACCAATTGCAACGTATACACAAATAACATTCTGACCTTTCTGGTTTAGAATAGTATCTGTAGCTACAGCTGTTTTACCTGTCTGACGGTCACCAATAATAAGCTCACGTTGACCACGACCAATCGGGATCATAGCATCAATAGCTACTAACCCTGTTTGTAATGGCTCATAAACTGAACGACGAGCAATAATACCAGGAGCCGGAGACTCGATTAAGCGAGTGTCTGAGCTAGCAATTTCACCTTTACCATCAATAGGACGAGCTAATGCATCAACAATACGCCCTAGGTAGTTCTCACCTACAGCAATTTGAGCAATTTTACCAGTAGCCTTTACTGATGAACCTTCTTGAATACGAAGACCATCTCCCATTAGAACGGCACCAACATTGTCAGCTTCTAAGTTTAAAGCGATACCAACAGTACCCTCATCAAACTCAACAAGTTCACCGGCCATAACTTTTTCAAGACCGTAGATTCTTGCAATACCATCACCTACTTGAAGTACAGTACCAACATTAACAACTTTAACCTCTTGGTTGTATTGCTCAATCTGTTGACGGATGATACTACTAATCTCATCAGGACGAATTTTTACCATGGTGTTTTTGATTTCTAGTATTAATAAACAAAACTAAATAGATATGATTTTATGGAACGTTTACCATAAAGGAATGACTAATACGGTAGAAGAGGTCACTTGAAAAAATAGCCTATAAAGTCGCTAGGGAAATATAACCGTACACAAATTTAACTACTTTGTTGCTAAATTACCTAATAGTGCAATATTTAGTTGGATAATACGTTTTTGTAAAGCAGGGTCTAAACGTTTGTTTAAGTTTTCAACAGCTTGCTCTAACGCTAAACGGCTAACTTTTTCACAAACTTCTGTTATAGCTTTTTCTTCTTCAAAACGTAAAGTAGCAACTTTCGACTCTTCTAAACGTTTAATGTCATCCTCTACTCGAGCTAATAATTTCTTCGAACTCTTATCTGCGGTAACAAGACCTTGAGCACGAATTTCTTCAGCTTTAACTTTAGCAAACTCAAACTGTTTCTTCGCTTCATTTAACTTATCTGTAGCTTCCTGAAACTTGTTATCAGCATCTTGTAGACTCTTTAGAATTGCTTCCTTACGAGTCTTAAGTGTATCAGATACAATATCTTTACCGAAGTAAACTAATACACCGATAACTACTGCTAAGTTAAGAACATTAGTCTCGATTAAATCTGTGTTAATTCCAAAACCTTCTGATTCTGCAACAGAGGCAAATGTATTTGGTTAGGTGAATAACTACGTAATAAACCATAGTAATGATTTCCCACCACTCACACCGTACTTGAAACATTTATTTCATACGGCGCTCTAACGGCTAATTAAAATAAACCATAAAAGGACAATATAATCATGATGAAAATCTGAAACGCAAACAATCAAACTTTCAGTAGAAGGATAAATCCATACTCTCACTGCCGGTATAGAACGTTAAAATCATAAAACGTTAAATACAAACAACTTTCCACGTTCTTAGCATATACTCTTATTGCAAAAGTTAAATCTGAAATTAAGCAATGAAAATCATCAAAAGTCTTTATACCATTACTACAGCTCTATCTCATAATTAATATCATACTCTAAACACTAAAGGGATTATCATGATCAATATTTAATATTTACCCAATGAGATCTCTGACTAACACAGAGAGAATAAAAAGTTTATAAAAACTGTGATATTGCGTAACTATAAAGCTATTAATTCGTAATTTTGTCAGTTCTGGAACAAATATATTAAAAATCCAGTCACATTCTAGTTTTAGACTAATAATAAACCTAAGTCTTTTTTTAAAACACTAGGAAATTTCCGGTTAAATGTAAAATTACTGAACCTCTAAAATAACAGCATAGACCTACTGTCACAGACCAGCTTTATAATTCTGCATAACCGACTTTACCAAGCTTTACGCAAAGAAATATTTTTAAAAGCGTACTGGAGTATTAAAAAAAGTACGCTAGGTTAAACCTGCATACTATGTAGATACACTAAGTTGTTTAATTTATTGAAATAAGGACTAACTTTACTTCATACACGTGTCACACATTGATGTTACTCACTATCACGACGTAAAACCTCCAATATATAACATTTTAAAAGACAATTAAGTACAGATTTACCAAATGGTAAATCTGTAAGAGGGAATTTAAACAAATGGGTTAGCGAAAATAATAGCTAAAGCTACAACTAAACCATAAATCGTTAAAGCTTCCATGAAAGCTAGAGATAATAGAAGAGTACCACGAATTTTACCTTCCTGAGCAGGCTGACGTGCAATTCCTTCTACAGCAGCACCGGCAGCAGTACCTTGACCAATACCAGGACCAATTGCACCTAGACCAATAGCTAGACCTGCACCAATAACAGAAGCACCACAAATGATTGGATTCATAATCCTCTCCTTAAAAAGTAAAATTTCTTATTGTTTAAAATACTAAAGTCTTAGCATCTGATTTTATATAATCAATAAATCGATCTTAAATACCTAACCCTAATATTAAGCACTCTATGGGTAAAAAGAGGGTTAATAACAGCCAAAGTAAAGATCAAAACCCGTTGACACTAGGTTTCATAGTTTCAGAATGAAAGTTTTCTAATAACACTATTATATCGTAAAAAAGACAAAACGAAAACATTAATAATCACGCTTACGAATAATAAATTAAATTCAAACTTATTATTTTATTCATTATTAAGTGCACTAGGTTGTAATGGACTTTGCCATTAGTCTAATAAATACAACCGATAAAAATTCTTATTATCGGTTGTACTCATAAAACTCGAGTATATTAAGAGTTAGTGTCCTTCCATTGCTTCACCAATATAAGCTCCAGATAAAGTAGCAAAAATTAATGCTTGAATACCACTAGTAAACAGTCCTAAGAAAATCAGAGGAATAGGTACAACAAGTGGTACTAATGAAACTAATACACCAACAACTAATTCATCCGCTAGGATGTTTCCAAAAAGTCGGAAAGCAAGTGATAAAGGCTTAGTGAAATCCTCTAATACGTTAATAGGTAATAGAATCGGAGTTGGCTCAATATATTTAGTAAAAAATTCTAAACCACGTTTTCCAAGACCTGCGTAGAAATACGAAACAGATGTTAAAAGCGCAAGACCTGCTGTTGTGTTGATATCATTCGTAGGAGCCCCTAATTCACCATTAGGTAGTTCAATAATTTTCCACGGAACTAATGCACCAGACCAGTTAGATACGAAAATAAATAAGAAAAGAGTACCAAGGTATGGAACCCAAGTCTTATATTCCTTCTCACCAATCTGTGTCTTAGCAATATCGCGAACAAATTCTGTTAAAATCTCAGCAAAATTTTGACCACTTTCTGGAATAGTTTTTAATTCACGAGTAGTTAAAAGACTACCTGCTAGGATAATACCAATGACAATCCATGAATTGATTAAAACTTGACCGTGAACTTGATAATCACCTAATGACCAGTAAAAATGCTGACCTACTTCCACACTTGCAATTTCATAAATTGAATTAAAAATAATTGCATCCATGAGCTACCTTCTATTAAAAATCTTCAATTCTAAAATGAAACTTATTATAAATTTGGCGCCGCTTTACTTAGTATTCTGACCTTGAACTATAGCTGTAGTTAATTCATTTAGAATAAGTTCTACTGAACGAATTGAGTCGTCATTACCAGGGATAAAGAAATCGGTTAACGTTGGATCACAATTAGTATCTAAGATTGTGATCGTTTTAATACCTAACTTAATACATTCTTTAACAGCGATTAACTCTCGAGGTTGTCCTACAAGAATTACTACGTCAGGAAGAGATTTCATCTCTTTTACACCACCAAAATACTTTTCTAGCTTTCTGAATTGGTAAACTAAAGTTACCCTCCAAAGAATCTGGACATACTAATATTATCGTATCGAAGGTAAATATAAAACGAAAATATTCCCCTGTAAATCTAGACATGAGAGAAGTATCAACTAGCTTTTTTACTTAGTGACTGAGTACCCTAAACCCAAGAAAGCATACAAAAATACTACTCACTCTAACACCGAGACCAATGAGAGCATCTATATTATAGCAAAATATAAGAAAAGGGATAGATAATAGAATGTACAAACGAATCGTTTTAACCAAACAAACCTATCCTTTAAATAATTAAACAGTCATACTTAATTGTTAAATTAATTTACTAATAACTTAAAGGTAAATTGTGACAAATGGACGCTTATTAATCAAATTAGCATCCAGCTCTAATAACGAGAACCTACTGAAAAATTCTCTAGAGAAACGGAAAAGAGACTAAACCTAAAAAGTTAGTACATCTAGCCAATTTAAATAAAATAAATAGTCCAAAAATAAAAAATTTCGGTCTTAAATAACCTTAGCAACCATGTACTACGACATGTACTACTAAAAACCTAGACTCTGAAAAGTGATACTCCTCAAATACCTAAAATAAAATATAAATTTACTGAAATACTAAGCCGTCCTCCAGCTTTTCTAATACTGTTAATCCTAAAAAATACTCTAAATCGAGGATATTCCTTCAATCAATTCGACGCGATACAATTTTAAAACCTTAGTACCAAACTATTAGCGAACAAGTAAAATACCTAAAATTTATACTGACCTTAAGATCAAAGGCAATAGGAATTATTTTTTGCTTCGTTAAAGAGCTAACAACCAAGCCTTAAATTTAACAAAAACACTAATTAGATTACAGATTACATAAGGTGAAAAGGTCCAGATAACACAAGGAAGATCAATGAATTGAAAATCTAACATATGCATTATTCCATAGCGACTCAAACGAGAATAGAAGGATTCTACCTTAAAATTGAAAACTATGAGTAATTTATATAACTTACGTAATATTAACTACACTAACTAACGAACCAAACTATCTTTTCGTTTATTTAGAATAGCAGCTTCTTTCTTCGTTAAACGACTTAAAGTCCCATCTTCTTCTTGCTTGTTTAACGTCTGTAAATTTTCAATACAAACCTTCATAGTCGCCCAGTTTGTTAACATTCCACCTAACCAACGTTGGTTAACGTAATGCGAATTAGACGCCCCAGCACAAGATTCAATGATAGTACCAAATTGTCGCTTCGTTCCAACAAAAAGAACTGTTTTATTGTTAGGTTGATAAAAATTTATCACCATTAAAAGCAAGGCATGACTTAAAAATCACCAAGCTTAAATAACAAGAATAGTACTAAGATCAGACAACATATATTGAACTAAACCTAAAGTATACTCTTTTCACAATTAAAGCGAACTACTTTACACTGGTTCGTTCTTACTATCTTGAGACACCGAATAATAATAAAGTATTAAAATATAAAATGATCTACTAACCTACTCAAGTAATAAAAGTAGAAAACTTTTATATCGAGGACTTGTAATAATTTAAAACCTTATTAGTAAAACGCGACTTTATTCATTTTAAAACTTTAAAACATCTCTATATATATTATACCTGCAAAGTACATATGCCGACTTCAGCTTTATTGTTGTAGTTTTATCAATATAAACTTAGAACAATACAAACAGCTTAGAGAACTAGAATGACCTATGAAGAGTTAACTTCGACTGTCATAAAAAGATAAACGTTAATTTCTCTAACGAACCGCACTTTCTTTTCCAACTTTAGATAAGTAGTTCGTAGTATCTTTTAAACAAATTAATGTTTGTAAAATATCAATAATGTGGATTCCATTTCGTTCACCGTAAATATACGGTGCCATTTTTGGATTCCAGCGACGTACTTGATGGCCAAGATGAACCCCTGAATCTACCATTTGTTCTACAGTAATCACGATATACTCCAATAAAATTTTTAAATTAGAAATGAAGTTGCTGAAACTCTATAAGACGAGAGAAGCTTCAGACAACAGCACTAATCTAAGTCTTACAACTCTACATCAAACAAAAATTATTCTAGATTTTTCTAGCGAAATCTTCTATTCTAAAAGGAGCTTTGCGAAGAGGATACCTTTAATTAAAATATTGTGAAAATGTTATCTTACAGTATTTACGAAATGTTATTGTATAAAAATAAAAAGGCGGCACCCGGATTCGAACTGGGGAATAAAGGATTTGCAATCCTCTGCCTTACCACTTGGCCATGCCGCCCTAATCAAAGTCTAGAACTTCGTATTACTAGTATAACAGAAAAGTTTTGAACTTTATCTATCGTCTGATACTAAGATTAAAATCTTTCTAAAAATAAATAAAATAGTGAAATAAAATTGGCAAAAGTTAGAACTAGACTAATTACCTAACGATACACAAAAGAACGGCCCGTACACTCTCTTTAAAATGTATGTGTTGAAATAAACCTAGTAAAATAAGTGCGATTCGCTACAATGAACGCTGATAAAAACTTCATGTAAATACCGTGGGAAAACCGAAAGTTACCAGGAAAAACCTAAACAAACTAAAGTATAGTACTAAAGTTAGGCTGTGTATGATTCGAGATAAGACTATCATAAAATACTTTAAACATTACAAGTTATATACTAAACATCATTAATATTAAAAGTTCTAACCTACTACACATTTTAAAATAAATAAGTAAGGTAGAGTTGTCAAATAAATTTAGAGAGAAATAAGTATATGCCTGTGCATAATAGACCAAAATCTATGTGAATAATAGCTCATACCCTTGTCTCAGCTAATAAGACAAAATAGAGATTCTTCAATGGCTAAAGCTTATTTGGTCTTCAAACCTAAGTTAAAGTAACGAATAAATTAGTAAAAAGAAACTCGAAAGAATAAATAAGAACAGATAAAACTTACAATTCAAAATTAAATACTGAAATTTTTACAACTAAAGTATCTTATAAGATAAGCCAAATGAAGAACAATCACGTTTGGATTAAAAGGAGGTTAAAATCTATCAACAATCCTACTAAAATAGAATAAAATATTTCATAAAACTAGAACTCTAATTTATAATACTGAATTAATTAATCATATTTTAAAGGTAAAGTAAGTCGCAAGTTACTACCAACCAATTATCAAACAGCCTCGTTATTTTAGGTTAAGTGAAAATACAAAATGGTAATAAAATAAAAAGTACTAAATTTGGAAATAGATCCCATTTACAGAAGGACGAATAAACCTTAAACTCGTAGGAGCTTTGTATGAAATAAACAAATTGAAATGAAAATAGAATTTGTTAACGATTAGCGAGGTGATAACATATTCATGTCTCGATTAGTAAGGAGATAACAAAATGATCGACCTACTAAAATGATTAAAAATTTTGTACTTCCAGATTTAATAGAAATTCAACGTGCAAGTTTTCTCTCGTTCCTAGAGAAAGGTTTACGTGAGGAATTAGAACACATTTCCAGTATTCAAACAGAAGATGGTGGACTAGAACTAATACTACATACCTCAAAACTTCGATTTAAAAAACCAAAGTATTCACCACAAGAATCCATTAAAAAAGCCCAAACTTATAGTGCCGCTCTATATGTTCCAGCCCAGCTAAATTATAAAAATCAATCCAAGTCAAAATTACAAAATATATGCTTTGGTGAAATACCCCTAATGACCGAACGTGGTACATTTATTATTAATGGTTCACCAAGGGTAATAGTTAACCAAATTGTGCGAAGCCCAGGAATCTACTATAAAGCCGAATTCAATAAAGAGAATCAAAAAACGTTTACAGGGACTATTATATCAAATCGAGGCTCTTGGTTTAGAATTGAAACTGATAAAGATGGATACGTTTGGGCAAAAATAGATAAAATTAAAAAGATTCCTATTTTCATATTGTTACAAGCCTTAGGATTACCACAAAAAAAGATATTCTACGCAGTTCGTCATCCAGAATTCTTAGTAAAATCTTTGGAAAAAGGGAACCCTGCTACAACGTTCGAGGCCCTTATTCTACTACATTCGTTAATAAAACCCGATAAACCAGCTACTGTAAAAGATGCACGTAATTTACTCTATTCAAACTTCATGGACCCCAAACGATACGATCTAGGTGAAGTGGGACGACTAAAACTAAATAAAAAATTAAAAATAGCTACATCGCCAAGATATCGAGCATTACGACCAGAGGACATCTTAGCAGCAGTTGACTATCTGATCAATTTAGAATTTGGTATTGGAAGTGTCGATGATATTGATGATCTTAAGAATAGACGTATTAGATCTTCTGGAGAACTCATTCAAAATCAAATACGAATAGGGATCACCCGAGTAGAAAGAATCACGCGTGAAAAATTAGAGAAATTTCAGAAAAAAGACTCTAATTCGCGAGGGGGTACAGAGAGTAATAAATCTGAAGCCTTTATCGATCCCCTAAATACACCGGCTACCTTAGTTAGCTCAAAACCTTTAATAAGTTCTTTACGAGAGTTTTTTGGATCTAGCCAACTATCGCAATTTATGGACGAAACAAACTCCCTTTCAGAAATTACACATAAACGACGTATTACGTCTTTTGGTCCTGGTGGACTGAATCGTGAAAGAGCTGGTTTAGCTGTTCGTGAAATCCACCCAAGTCATTATGGCCGTATCTGCCCAATTGAAACACCTGAAGGTCCTAACGCTGGTCTAGTAGGCTCAATAACAACCCATGCCCGAGTTAATAAATATGGATTTATAGAAAGTCCTTTTTATAAGGTTAAAAATAAAAGGGTGGAGAGAGGTACGAGCCCATTCTTCTTATCTGCAGAACAAGAAGAAAATGCTTCATTAGCTCCGGGTGATATTTTACTCTCTAATAGCGGTGAGATGCTTTTAAGAAATAAATCCGTACCAATTCGATACAAGCAAGAGTTCACTACAGCTGAACCAAACGAGATCGACTATATGGCAGTCTCACCAATCCAGATGATCTCAGTTGCAACTTCACTAATCCCATTCTTGGAACATGATGATGCAAACCGCGCGCTCATGGGATCAAATATGCAACGCCAGGCTGTACCAGTAATTAATTCCCAACGACCTGTGGTTGGAACCGGATTAGAGCTACAAACAGCCCGAGACTGTGGTTCAACGATAATTGCAAAAAAAAGTGGTTTCGTTCAGCAAGTCTGCGCTGAGAAAATAATAATAGACCCTTCACCGTTACAAGCTCCATCCGATAGAACGAACAATACTAGCTGGGAATATTTTTCAAAACATTTAGAATTTCATTCGCTAGAAACAGAACCTATTGAGAAACGCCATAAAATTACAAAACCGCAAAATCTTGCAAATCTTTTTTTACATAAAAAAAACGATATAGATCACACTCAGATAGAATCAAAACTAACCATTAAAAATGATAACGGGGACCATCAGAGAAAGAAAACTTTTGGAAAAAGCTTAGATATATACGACCTCCAAAAATACCAAAGATCCAACCAAGACACGTGTATCAATCAGAAACCCCTAGTCCAACAAGGAGAATGGGTTAAAAAAGGTGATATATTAGCAGACGGTGCGGCAACAGCAAAAGGGGAACTGGCCTTAGGTCAAAATATTTTGATAGCCTATATGCCATGGGAAGGATACAACTTTGAAGACGCCATATTAATTAGCGAGAGGTTAGTTCACGAAAATATATATACTTCGATACATATTGAAAAGTACGAAGTACAAATCCAACAAACTAAGTTAGGACCAGAAGAAACTACAAAAAACATTCCTAATATAAGTAATTTTGCTACTCGCTACCTTGACAAAAATGGAATAGTCATTCCTGGAACGTGGGTGGAAAGTGGAGATATTTTAGTCGGAAAGGTAACACCAAAAGGTGAGTCTGACCAAACTCCAGAAGGACGTTTATTACGTGCAATATTTGGAGAGAAGGGACGCGATGTTAAAAATACCTCACTAAAAGTACCTAACGGAGTTACGGGTCGAGTTATTGATATTCAAATCTTCCAAAAAACATCAATACATATCTATTTAGCACAAAAAAGAAAAATACAAATCGGGGATAAAATCGCGGGACGTCATGGTAATAAAGGAATTATTTCAAATATTTTACCACGTCAAGACATGCCCTATTTACAAGACGGTACACCTATTGATATGGTCTTAAATCCACTTGGTATCCCATCCAGAATGAATGTAGGACAAGTTCTGGAATGTCTACTGGGCCTAGCAGGAAAACACTTAAATGAAAATTATAGGATTCTCCCTTTTGATGAAATGTACGGAGATGAAACATCCCGTAATCTTGTCTATAACAAACTTTATGAAGCCCGCCAAAAAACAGGTTCTAAATGGTTGTTTGAACCAAACTCTCCGGGTAAGAGTAAGGTATTTGATGGGAGAACTGGTGAAGCTTTTGAACAATCAATTACTGTCGGCTATGCCTATATGTTAAAATTAGTCCATCTAGTAGATGATAAAATCCATGCACGATCAACCGGTCCGTACTCATTAGTGACCCAGCAACCTTTGGGTGGACGAGCTAAAAATGGTGGTCAAAGATTAGGCGAAATGGAAGTATGGGCTCTAGAAGGCTTCGGGGCAGCATACACACTTCAAGAACTCTTAACTGTTAAATCTGATGATATAAAAGGACGTAATGATGCCTTAAACGCAATCATCAAAGGTACCCCAATACCAAATCCTGGAACACCAGAATCTTTTAAAGTTCTTATACGCGAATTACAATCTTTATGCTTAGATATTGGACTTTATACAATTGACACATTCGACAATACTAAAGAAATCGACATTATTCGTATGAAGTAAAAATCATTAAGACCTACCAGTAATCTTAACATTCAAATCTAAATTAACTCTTAAATTTAGCTCTCCTCAAGTAATACGACTATCTGCATACATGTGGATTCTCACAAATTTTATCATCAACGCCTAAATCTTTTCTGTCTAATACTTTTTACTTCTCAAACTACTAGACCAAAATTGCAGTGGTAAGAAATATACTATTTGGATAAAAGCAAACGTTAACTTACCTACTATGTAACAGAACCTGACTAATTTTATAATCGAAAAACTAACGATATATACAAATGATTGGGCGATTCGCTAAATATTTGCAGATAGATGTGCAGACCTATCAAGTAAACTCCTCCCCCGTAAGATTAAATTTAAACTGTTATTACGAACCTTTTTCCCGCGAAGAGACGCTGAGCTACAAACAGGATACACTAAGTATTAAGAAAATACTTCCTAATAGTCACTACGATTTGTTAACTATAAAGTGATCTAATCACACCAGAACTTGGGGTAAGAGACAGTAACGATCAATACATCTCTGTTTACACAATCCCAGTTATTAACTTGAAATCATCAGGCAGTACTAAAACGAAGTTGACTATAAAGCACACAACGAAGAAGTAAATAATAAAAATATGATGTTTCACGAAACGACTTGTACATCAGTAAAGTCGATAAAGCTTGTTGAACAGAAACTGTTCATGACTGGTTTAAAAAAGAAGATAGTTGAAAGGATATCGATCTGAACAGAAAAGCACAATCCGAATATATTAAAATCCACTTAGCATCTCCTGAAAGAGTACGCCAATGGAGTGAGCGACTACTGCCCAATGGAACGAAAATAGGAGAAGTTACGAAATCCGAAACGATAAACTATCGTACTTTTAAACCAGAAATGGACGGACTTTTTTGTGAACGTATCTTTGGACCAGTAAAAGATTGGGAGTGTCATTGTGGACGATACAAACGTGCAAGACATAGAAAAAACGGTGATGATACTATCATATGTTCACAATGTGGAGTTGAAGTTACAGAATCCAGAGTCCGTAGATATCGACTAGGGTACATTCTTTTAGCTTCCCCTGTAACTCATGTTTGGTATCTAAAAAGTATTCCAAGTTATATTGCAATCCTTCTTGATAAATCTATCAAAGAAATCGAAAAAATCGTATATTTTACAGGGTATCTGGCAGTTAATCCAGAGTCAGTCAATTACACCATTCCACCGGGTAATGACTGGAATTACTACCGTTGGTATTATAGTAAGTCATTCTTTAATGGTAATAAAAAAACCCAGGAAAATATAAAAACGACACAAAGTACGCTCTTAGATAACATCATAGGTGCACAGGCAATCCAAAACTTACTGTCAGAAATGAATCTGGAATATACCGCTCAAAATATCCGAGAAGATCTGAAATCAATACAAAAAACTGACGCCTTAACCGAAATAGAATTAGGAAAAATTTTTAGAAAAAAGAAAAAGCATATACGTCGATTACGACTGATTAATTATTTCATTCAGACAAAATCAAAACCAGAATGGATGGTTCTCTCATGCTTACCTGTATTACCCCCTGACTTACGACCTATGGTACAACTAGATGGGGGACGATTTGCAACCTCAGACTTAAACGACTTATACCGCCGTGTAATCAATAGGAATAATCGCCTTCTCCGATTAACAAAAATGCTAGCTCCAGAAATTTTGATAAGAAACGAGAAACGTCTACTACAAGAATCAGTAGATGCATTAATTGATAACGGTAAAAGAGGGAAAGCCGTTGCAGGAACAAATAACAGACCTCTTAAGTCACTCTCAGATATTATTGAAGGGAAACAAGGAAGATTTCGTCAAAATTTATTAGGAAAACGTGTAGATTATTCGGGACGCTCTGTTATCGTGGTTGGCCCTAAATTAAAACTTCATGAATGTGGTTTACCAAAAGAGATGGCAATCGAGCTATTCCAACCCTTCGTCATTCATAAATTGATACAATTAAGACTTGCTAACAATATACGTGGAGCGAAAAATAAAATCCAACAAGATGAACCAATAGTGTGGGAAATCCTGGAAAAAGTTATCAAAGGTCACCCTGTCTTACTCAACCGTGCACCTACACTGCACCGATTAGGAATTCAAGCTTTCCAACCAAAACTGGTACGTGGTCGAGCAATACAATTACACCCCCTAGTTTGTACAGCCTTTAACGCGGACTTTGATGGAGATCAGATGGCAGTGCATGTACCCTTATCATTAGAAGCACAAGCAGAAGCAAGAGTACTAATGCTTGCATCAAACAACTGGACCTCACCAGCCACAGGACACCCAATATTAGTACCAAGTCAAGATATGGTACTAGGATGTTACTTTTTAACAATAGAAAACCTATCACTTTTTAATATACTTCAAGATATCAAATACTTTGTTGGTATTACTGATGCACTATTAGCCTATGAGCAAAAAAAGATTGATCTTCACTCTTTCATCTGGATACGTACAAATACAGAAGGGTATCTCGACAAAGGTATAGAGATCGGTCTTCATAATAATACAATCATACTAAAAAAAGATATGGAAAATACAGAAAAGGTAGAGAATCAAAATCTTGTTCAATATGTTAGAACGACTACGTGCGGCATGCTCCACCCTCAAAGCATCTGAATTTCCTAATAGGAATGAGACGAGTTTTAGAAAAGAGAAAATATTTATGAAGTTACTTCAGCTAGAAAATAAATATTCATACTTTTATACTTATGCGTAAAGTGATTTAAAAGAAATCATTACCCACATCTGCTTAAGACAAGCGGAATAGTAACTCCCAATACCTTTGGAGATTTTTAAAACACCCCAAAGTATAAGCTGGAAGTTCCTCAAGAAATGGAAACCGAGCTATCGAAAACGAAAATCCTGCTAATTACACCGTGTTAGACTAACGAAAGTATAAAACTAAAGGTTTAAAAGTATCGTGTCTGGATGTAGTCATAAGATACTAGTAGAAATGCAGAACCCACGGTATACAGGAAGCTGGCCCATTATAACGATTTATAAAAGGTACTTGTCAATACAGAAGGAGAAAATTAAAGCTCCGTTAATGATAGTGATATACGGTAAAGCCAAAAATATCCGTAATGGAAATATAGCAAAAACCTTATTCACGAGATTAAGAAGAGTATGAGGTAGAAATATAAACGCTCGAGTACATTAGCATAACTTTCACAGAACAGGGCAACCAAATATTCCGAGTACGTTGAGTCATACAAAATAATACGCGAAGCAGACTCACACATACTTCTGCGAACTCGTGATGAGCCGTATGAGGTGAAAATCTCAAGTACGGTTCTGAAAGGCAGTAGGTACACTACTGACTAACAAGGTAGATTACTGTTTAACCAAGTTATTAAAGAATTCTTATAATATAAATTTTAACATGCTCTTAAACTTTTAATAGATAAGAGACAATAGACTAAGTAATCAGAATATTGTCTCTTAGAACAAAAACTAAACGAATATGGAATCTTTTTTTTGTAATCGAACATTCGATAAAGGAGAAATGAGAAAGCTAATCCAGTGGTTTTTAATAAATTATGGTACTGCACGAACGGCTAAATTAGTCGATCGATTAAAAACATTAGGTTTCCACTATGCTACAAAAGCCGGTATTTCCCTAGGCCTCGAAGATCTAAAAATACCACCAATAAAAACACGTTTACTCAAAAATGCAGAGATTAAAATCGAAGAAAATGAAGAACGCTTTTTAAGTGGAAAAATAACAGCTGTTGAAAAGCTCCAAAAGGTAATCGATGTTTGGAATACGACCAACGAGTTACTAAAAAATGAGGTTATTGTAAATTTTCGTCAAACAGATTTATTAAATCCTGTTTATATGATGGCTTTTTCAGGTGCGCGTGGAAATATTTCACAAGTAAGACAATTAGTGGGAATGCGAGGTCTTATGGCAGATTCCCAAGGAGAAATTATAGACCTACCCATCAAGAGTAACTTCCGTGAAGGTCTAAATGTAACCGAATATTTAATTTCCTGCTACGGGGCAAGAAAAGGACTTGTAGATACAGCATTACGTACCGCTAACTCAGGCTACCTTACGCGACGCTTAGTAGACGTTGCTCAAAGTGTGATCATTAATAAAACCGACTGTGGAACTTACCACGGGATCTTAATAAGTCCACTAATTAAGAATAAAAAAACATATATCTCCATAGAAAAAAGATTAATAGGCCGTGTTTTAGCCAAAGATATTTACGACGATCAAAAAAGAAAACTAATAGCTAGTCGTGGACAAGATATCTGCTCCTACTTAGCCCCTAAAATTTTGCAAAAAACTAAACAAAAAATATATGTTCGTTCACCACTAACGTGCGAATCAAATAGATGTATTTGCCAACTCTGCTATGGTTGGAGCTTAGCGCATGGGCGCCTAGCACAAATTGGAGAAGCCGTAGGAATTATTGCAGCACAATCCATTGGTGAACCCGGGACCCAACTAACTATGCGTACATTCCACACTGGGGGTGTATTCGCTGGAAACGTTGCAGATAGGATATACGCACCCCATGACGGGATATTAGAGTATTTTTCAGATTCAGGAGGTAAAACAATACGTACACAATACGGAGAAGACGTATTTTTCACCTTCACGGAAAAAAAGCTTTTTATTAAAGAAACGGAACTAAATACCTCTACTTTAACCCTACCCCGTTATACCATAATTTTTATAAAACCTGGGCAAAAGATTTTTGCTAAACAAATCATAGCAGAAATGTCAAGTATTGCCGAAATTATGCCTAACTCTGACAAAAGTGATTGGGTAGAAGCATCAAAAGAAGTTAAAACTGATGTTGGTGGTCAAATTTATTTCGATAACTTAATAACAGTACAACAACGCAACTCTTCCGATAAATTGCAAGAGATTAACAAAAGTCAAAACGTTACTAAAGTAAAAGAAAATGGACTTATTTGGGTACTAAACGGGAACCTACTATCATTTTTAACTATATTTAAAAAACTTAGCGTTAAACATCACAAAAGATACATGTTGAGCGAACAGGATTCCCTTACAAACCACAAATTTAAAATTTTTACAAGTACAAGACCTCATAAAAATTTTAAGCCTAAACCTGGGTTAACCCAAATACCCACGCAGACGGTTACAAACCTGATTACATATAATTCTAAGTACCCTCTTAATAACTTAGAAGAAATATCTATGAATAAAGAGACGTTATTTAAATACCAGGATTACACAAAAATATTTAACGTACAGATAAACCTACACCACGTTCACAAGCTAAAGCGTCGAATGAAAATTGGTAGTCAGCAGAATAAAATTAAACTAATAAGAAAAAATAAGCTTACAAAATTTACTAGAAAGTATAAGAAACCAACAACACGTGAAAGCTATTATCTTGAAACACACGAAAATATTACATTTAATATTCAAAAAACGAAAAAGAAGGAACTAAAAGTGGTCAGAACTGACCACACTATGACTAGGAAAAAAAAGCAATACTGCCAATATGAAGAGATCACAGTATTAAATTCTAATAAACAATGTTTAACACATAATGATAAGAATCAAGTAATTTTCAACACTCAAAGACGACCGTTAAATGTAAAAATAGGAGATTTAATTTATAAGGGTTACGAAATAGCTAAAGGTGTACGAAGTACGCAATCAGGACAAATAATCTCGATTCAAGCGGGCCAAATTATATTACGAAAAGGAATCCCCAATTTAGCGTCTGAGAACACATTAGTTGGAGTGAATAACCGTGACCTTATTGCAAAAAACAACTTCTTATTCCACCTAGTTTACAAAAAACCTAAAACAGGAGATATTGTACAGGGACTTCCTAAAATCGAAGAACTGTTAGAAGCCCGACGTACAAAAGATCTCCAACCAATTATTGACAATCCACACGAAAAATTAAAACAACAATTCGACTTTTATAAACAAAAATACGACAATGCAACGGCTACACGTAAAAGTGCGGAGAAAATACAACAATTCTTAGTTAATGGTATACAATTAGTTTACCAATCGCAAGGGATAGAAATTTCTGATAAACATATTGAAATAATCGTAAAACAAATGACCTCAAAAGTTTTAATTGAAGAAGGCGGTGAAACATCATTACTTTCTGGCGAAGTAATTGAAATAAATCGAATTGAGAAAATAAACAAAAACATTATTAAAAAAGCTAAATACCAACCGATCCTATTAGGAATAACCAAAGCTTCCCTGAATACAGAAAGTTTTATTTCGGCGGCAAGCTTCCAAGAAACAACCCGTGTTTTAATTCAAGCTGCAATAGAAGGAAAAACAGATTGGTTATACGGATTAAAAGAAAATGTTATTCTTGGCCGACTGATACCAGCAGGAACGGGCTTTAAGACGAAAGAAAAATTATCTCAGCAATCACAAAACAAAGAAATAAATAGTATCCTGGATATCTAAATTAAAATACGAAATTATAAATAATATAACCTATGTTAAATGGTTATATTATTTCGAAGTTAAGACCCTCGTAAAATGTCTTAACCTAGCAGAAAAGTAGAATCTTGACTTACACTGTAGAATAACGAAAAACTTGTACTTATGACGGCTTGATTAAAGAGAAAGAAGAACGTTATAATAATAACAGGGGGATATAGCTCAGTTGGTAGAGCGTCTGCCTTACAAGCAGAACGTCAGCGGTTCGAGTCCGTTTATCCCCATTATCAAAGAGAGACCAATTCATCTACGTAACCTTAACTAAATTACAATTTCAATCACTACGAGAAAAATCGGCTACTTCAGATTGATTATATTAATTTATATTATTACAACACCACCGATACAAACGATAGTGCTGGTTTTTTCAACTTAACCTAGTAATTTTGAATAGTGATCATTAAAACAAAATGCGACCAACGAAGCATCGTAGCACGCTATTAATTAAAAAATAAGCAGCTGTAAAGCTCATTGTATGACTTCTACTGTAGTCATTGTTAAAAATAACTAAAAGAGCGTTTTAAAGCGTATAAAATTTGCGTGAGCAAGACCTTAAAGAAGAGCTCTTGACTAATACAAAAAAGAACCTCACAAAAGTAAATTTAGAAAGTCCGTCTCTTTTACCTATATGAATATAAAAATAACCTCTACCTCTTAGAAAAAGCGGGTGACGTGACTCGAACACGCGACATTGGACTTGGAAGGACCACGCTCTACCAGCTGAGCTACACCCGCAAAATATTAAACAAAAAATACCCCCAAGGGAATTCGAATCCCTGTTGCCTCCGTGAAAGGGAGGTGTCCTAGGCCTCTAGACGATGGGGGCTTTAAACTAAATATAAAATAACTGAATTTTGATAAAATGTCAACCTCAAAACACACAAACACGCCCTGTAGGACTCGAACCTACGACATCAGGTTTTGGAGACCTACGTTCTACCAACTGAACTAAGGACGCTAACGACAGTGCAAAATTCCCAATGCAAAGAGAAAATAACTAACTTAATAGCAATATGGCTCAGACGGGATTTGAACCTGTGACCAAGGGCTTATGAATCCCCTGCTCTACCACTGAGCTACTGAGCCAAAAACTATGTAAAACACCGAAGAGTACTTACGTACAAAAATTTGTGGGCGAACGACGGGACTCGAACCCGCGAGTGAAGGAGTCACAGTCCTTTGCCTTACCACTTGGCCACGCCCGCCATATATATTATACCGCCTACAATAGAGCTAGACTATGTTTAAATTAGTAGAATCTACAAAGTCGGAGAAATTTATAAAACCCACACTTGTCAGTAATTGGTTCCCCCAATAGCGCGTGCGAGAGAGCCTTTGTTACCGAATAGCTAAAACGAACAAAAAAATAAAAATATGTAATTGAATCTACCATAGTACTTTTACTTAGCAAAACTGGAAGAATAACAACTAAGTAAAAGTACGGAAGTTTACTTCTCTAGATTATCAGATGAAAGGTAAAGAAAGCCTTTTGAATTACCTGATAAGACCGCTTTCGCTAAAGAGAGTGCTAGTGTAGCTTGTTTCGAAGCTTTTTGCTTCCAAACACTCTTGCGCATATTCTTTCGTGATTTAGACATCTTTTTCTTTGGTACTGCCATAACTTTAAATAAAAAATAACGTTTTTGATATTAATACTGAAATTACAGTGCTTATGAGCATTACATGAGTCCTCAGACAGCAAACCTAAATGCCCAGGAGCTTACCGTATCACCTTAGAACTGCGCAACCATATGAGAATAAGATAATAAGTATACTAATGGCCTTAATATTTCGTTAATGTTTTGTCCTGGCACCGAGATAGTTTCCCGTAGGGCCCCCCCTAAAGTATATTTTCCGCTCCAATGTTTCACGACTAAGTTCGAAATGGGTTAGTGTGGTTCCACTGGGCTAAAGACACCAAGACTTGCGAACGCGAGTCAAGCAAAAAGCTGATCTCGACGTATCGCTTGTTTTTAAAAGTTAGGTTAAAATCCTCGATCTGTTAGTATATCTCAGCTGCAACTATTGCTAGTCTTCTACCTGATACCTATAAACGGCTAGTCTTGCCGTGATCTTACCACTTTCGTGAAAGAGTACTCATCTTAAGGTGGGCTTCCTACTTATATGCTTTCAGCAGTTATCCGCTCCGCACGTGGCTACCCAGCATGTCCTGTTGGCACAAGAACTGGCACACCAGTGGTGCGTCCTTCCCGGTCCTCTCGTACTAGGGAAAGCTCCTTTCAATACTCTAACGCCTGCACCGGATATGGACCGAACTGTCTCAC